TGCTTATGGGTTTGATGTAGCAGTTTCAACGAAGTCAGCTGTATCTGTAGAAGTGTAGTTAAATGTAATACCTTTCCATAAATCTAAAGCTGTTTTTAATGGTCCACATAATTTAGCGATGTCTCTTAAAATTTCTGGACCTTCAGAAACGTAGTCACGACCTTCGTTTCTAGCTAAAATCATAGCTTCAAGAGCTACACGGTTTGCAGTTGCACCAGCTTGGATACCATCTGGGTGCCCAATAGTACCACCACCAAATTGAAGTACTACGTCATCACCTAAGTAATAAACTAATTGGTGCATTTGACCACAGTGAATACCACCAGAAGCTACAGGACAACATTTACGTAAAGAAGCCCAATCCATTTCAAAGAAAATACCTTGAGGTAAGTTAATTGATAATTCAGTTTCACGTAAAACATCATAGAAACCTTTAACCATTAAAGGATCCCCTTCTAATTTACCTACAACTGTACCAGCGTGAATGTGGTCTACCCCAGCCATACGCATCCATTTACAAATTACACGGAAGTTGATACCGTGATTCTTTTGACGAGCATAAGTAGAGTTACCTGCACGGTGTAAATGTAAGATCATATCATTCTTACGTGCCCAGATAGCCATACTTTGAATAGCTGTGTAACCAATTACAAGGTCAATCATAACAATTACAGAACCAACAGCTTTAGCATAGTCAGCACGCTCATACATTTCTTCCATAGTAGCAGCTGTAACGTTTAAGTATGAACCTTTAACTTCACCAGAAGCTGCAGATGCACGATTAATACCTTCCATACAGTAAAGGAAACGCTCTCTCCAGCGCATGAATGGTTGTGAGTTGATGTTCTCATCATCTTTTAAGAAATCAAGACCACCACGTAAACCTTCATATACCACACGACCGTAGTTTTTACCTGATAAACCTAATTTTGGTTTTACTGTAGCACCTAAAAGAGGTCGACCAAATGTATCAAGACGCTCACGTTCTACAATAATACCAGTTGCTGGACCTTGGAATGTTTTTAAGTAAGCGTAAGGAATACGCATATCTTCTAAACGTAATGCAGCTACAGCTTTGAAACCGAATACGTTACCAATGATAGATGCAGTCATGTTAGCTAAAGAACCTTCTTCGAAAAGGTCACACTCGTATGCGATGTATGCGAAGTACTGGTCAGCTGCACTTGGTACAGGGTCCACACGGTAAGCTTTTGCACGATAAACATCACATGCAGTTAATAAATCTGTCCATACTACAGTCCAAGTAGCGGTAGAAGATTCACCTGCTACTGCCGCTGCAGCTTCCACAGGGTCTACACCAGGTTGTGGTGTAAGACGGAATAAAGCTAATAAATCTGTATCTTTAACAGAATAATTAGCATCCCAATAACCCATTTTAGCGTAAGGGATTACACCTGATTCATAACGATCATTTTTGATTCGGTTACGTTCGTATACGTTGTTAGACATGTATTCCTCCTTTTTAATTTTTGTACGTTAGTGTACAGTCTAAGAAAAAATTTAGTTGATTAATATTTATATTAAAGCCGCAATTTTATATTTCAATCAAATAATTTCAATCAAATTATTAACGTTTATCCACAATCAGTTTACTATGTTTTAAGTTCTAGTAAAGATAATTTAACAATAAGCACGACTTTATTTGTTCCGTTGATTAATCCAATTAATTAATCCGAAAATTTGAACAACTTTATAGTCCATATTATATATCATCAGTTTATTTGCTTTTTTATTGCTTTTTTTGTTTTTTAATAATATTTAAAAATGTATATAAAAAAATTAAAACTGTAAAATCGAGGTTGAAAATTTAATTTTTTTTGCTAAAAAAATCAAATTTTATTGCTTTAATTTTTACTTTATGATATTATATATCGTAAAGTAAAAATATTAGAGTTGGGCTTGTAGCTCAGTGGACTAGAGCGTGTGGCTACGAACCACAGTGCCGGGGGTTCGAATCCCTCCTAGCCCAAATAATTAATTAAGTAAAAATAAAAATATTAATAATACATAAAATACTCTACTTGAAAATTTTATAATACCTAAATTATATATCTATCTAAAACAAATTTTCTTCAAATTTAATAGGGTTGTTAAACTTGGAACTTTTATGTTAGGCAAAAAATATTGTTTAAAAATATAATTTTTGGAACAAATACTAATAGTTAAAAAAGTTTAGGAAAAATAACTTGCTTCATCTAATAATTGGCATATTTGTTACTTTAATATTAAGTTTGTTTAAGAAGCTTTTTCATGCTCATATTAAAGTTTACCCTATTTTTAGAAGAAAGTGAGTAAAAATGAATCAAATGTTTTTATGGAGGGGATCAGAGAATCAAATAGACTTTTAGAGAACATTTAAAGAGTCGTGAAGGACTCTTGAGAGGTTGGGCATGTAAAATAACTGTACTCCTTTGTCCACCGTTAGAATAATAGGTGATTTTTTAACGTAATATTTTTAGTGATTACATGTGGCAGAGTCCGGCGGCTCTAGATAGATATCTCATAATTGTAATCTTTATAACTTGTAAAAAAAGATAGTTCACCTCTATGGCGAGCTGATTTTACCTCAAATGTTTTACTTAAGGAAGTAAACACCGTTTATATATTATATATTAAGGTTGTATTTGAAATAGCGAATCTCGAAAACATATTTAAAATATATAACAAATACTACAGTAATGAATCGCACAAAAATTATTTTAAATATTCAAGTTGTTAATAAAACCTTTGTGCAGTTAGTTTAATATAAATTACGGATGGAGAGACTCGAACTCTCACAAGATAACCTTACCAGAACCTAAATCTGGCGCGTCTACCAATTCCGCCACATCCGCTGCGCCTTAATGAAAATTAATAATTATTCTTAATAAAAATTAATAATTATTCATCATAGATAAAAATTTCAGTTGACATTTAAGTTAAGAACAGCTATAGTAGAGGTTAAGATAATAAAATTAATAAAATAATTCAATCTTGACTATATTTATTTATGTAACCAATTTATTTAAAAAAGTCAACTTATAATTTTTATATTAACCAATTATCATAAATATATTAACTATTTAAATATATATGGAAAAAGACGGATTGTACTCTAATCCTTGGTTAGACAAATTTGAGAAAGAATTTACTCGAATCGCATTTAAGTTATGGAAATTGATATCTTATCTATGGAAAATTTTTTACGAGAGGGTAATTCGGGATGTTATTTATCGGAAAATCGTTAAAAATTTTTTATTTGAAAAAGTTTTTAGGAAGTTACTAGGAATTCGCGGAATAACAACAATCTTTGAAACCGATCTGGAAAATGCAAATATATTTATAATTCCGTATCGCCTAATAAGATGGTTGGCCGGAAAAGCAGCGCCATTTGCATGGAAATGGTTTACTGATGGTTTAAGGCTCTTTAGAAGCTTTTTAGTTTTACTAATAAAAGATGTACCTTTACAAGGTTATAACCTTATAAAGAGACTGATATTTGTATTCAATATTCCAATTAATTTAACAACGACTTTATCGTCAGGAATTTTCGTTATCCTATTTGTTTTTATCGATAGGAATTACGTCAAAAATCTGAAGTATCCGAAACTTTATGAGCCAAATATTTTCTGGCGTTTCCTGATGTTTATGTTTTTACTATTTCAAACAAATCGTTTTATCATACCGGTAGCAGAAATAGCTTTCCAAAACGATTTTTGGTGGATTCAATTTTCACCGGTTATCGACCTGTTTTTTGATGAGTTTGATAAGCTCTTTGAAATTATTATAACACAACTACCCCTGGGGATGCAAGTTTATAATACAATAGTTGACCCAAATACGATTGAAGGTGTCGATATTGTACAGTTTTTCGGGTTTTTTGCCTGGTTATTTGTAAGAGCTTCGGTTCAATCCAATTTAGACAGAAAGATACCATTTTTTGTTTTATCAATGTTCATTCGTTATCATCTAACCTCTGTAACTGTGTTAGTTCTCGTCTTTTCTAGTATAGAAACTATGATGGTAATATTAGGAGGTCTTGAAGACGGGTTATCATTAGAATCTTGGCCAGCAAATATTATTCAAGTTGTTTTTTTCTTTCTACCAGGAATGACAGAAGGAAAAATGGATCCAATAGAGCTATTTAATATTTATTGTGCCAAACTCCATATCATAGCATGGCTTTCTGTTGGTCCAAGTTTACTGTTAAAAGCAATTTTAGGTAGAACTTTTGATAATAGTTGGTACGATCCACTATTACAAGCGTCTTTAGGCTATGAATGTCTATATAATGGGGAACGATGGGGTGAATACGGTTTATCAGATACTATAACAGGGGCAAAATCATATTATTCTAAGAGAAAAAAAGCTTATCCTCCAGGGTTTTTTGAAGGTCAACCACCAGGTTGGTATGATAACGAGATAGAGGAAGATGAGGACGATGAAGATGATAATAAATAAAATTAAATAAAATTAAAAATCAATTAAATTTTATTTCTGTGTTATAGTTAATTAATTCTAATAACTATAACACAGAAATAAAATTTAATTGATTTTTAATTTAATAGGTGAACTTGCTTGAGCATATTTATTTGATGACATTGATCCGGCAAGATAAGAAAGACGGCCTGCTTGAATTGCTAATTTCATTGCTTTAGCCATCTTTTCAGGTTTTTTAGCTTTAGCGACTGCTGTGTTTAATAAAATAGCAGATGCCCCTAACTCCATAGCTTGAGAAGCATCACTGGGTTTCCCAATTCCAGCGTCAACAATTACAGGAATTTTAGCATTTTCAATAATTATTTTAATGCTTTCTAAATTTTGAATTCCTTGACCAGAACCAATGGGGGATCCTAAAGGCATTAAAGTTGCACAACCAATATCTTCTAAATGCTTTGCTAAAATTGGATCAGCATTAATATAAGGTAAAACAGTAAAACCCTTTCTAACTAAAAATTCTGCTGCTTTTAATGTACCAATTGGGTCTGGTAGTAGATATTTTGGATCAGAAATTACTTCAAGTTTGACAAAATTATTTTCTTCTTGTCCTAATTTTGATGCAAGTTCACGGCCTAAAAACGCAGCTCTAATAGCCTCCTCTGCTGTTTGTGAACCTGCCGTATTTGGTAATAGCCAAATTTTTTCCCAATTTATTTTATTTAAAACTTGAAATTGTGAATTTAAAGTTTCATTATTAATTCTTCGAACAGCAACTGTTATAATTTCCGTTTCACTTTTTTCGATACTGGCTAAATTTGAAACTAAATTTGGATATTTGCCAGTTCCTAGCATTAGTCTTGAATTAAAATATTTTTTTCCAATTTTTAGAAAATCAGTCATGGTAAATAAGGTTAAAAAAATTTTAAATATAAAGTAATCTACTATAAATTAAATAGTGGGATTATTCATAATATAGTTTTATTCTTAATATATATTTAAGAATTTAAGGTTAATTAGATATTTTTTAAAAAACTTGACAAAAATATAAGTATTAATTTATAATTAGTTACGTTATTTAAAAATTTTATAAATAAAATTATTTATAACCTTCAGAAAATTAGATTCCTTATCCTCAGTAGCTCAGTGGTAGAGCAATCGGCTGTTAACCGATTGGTCGTTGGTTCAAATCCAACCTGGGGAGACATTAAAAATTAAGCGTATAAAACTGATCAAAATATTTTTATTAATGGTATTATTTTTAAAAATATTTTTTAATTTTGTAATTCTACTATAAAACTAAAAAATATTTTTAAAAAGATAGAAATTTTTAAAAAATTATGTTATTTTAATGAAAAACCCTTTTTATTAATTTTCAACATTTAACAAATAATTATTATGGCTGTTCCTAAAAAAAGAACCTCAAAAGCAAAAAAAAATGCTAGAAAATCAAAATGGTATAATACCGCAAATCGTGCTGCTAAACAAGCAATTTCACTTGCAAAATCAACTTTAACACAAAAAAGCACAAGTTTTATTATTCCAAATAAATCCAATGAAGTAATTAACAATACCGAAGAAGATTAATATTTAGAAATAGATTTAATTAAAATAGAGATATTAAAAAACAAAAACAATACCTTATTAATAGAACTCAAATTTTTATAATTTTAAGTCTAAATATTTTTTATAAAAAATATTTAGACTTAAAATTACAAAAATTTGAATTATAATAGTATTGTAAAAATACTTTCAATATTATGTCTCATTTTACAGGTTTAAAAACAAATATCAGTGAATTAATTTTATTAATAAAAACTCTTGATGATTTAAATATAGGTTGGAAAAAAAAAAACGAAGTAGTAAATTTATTTAACGGCGAGACTCAGAAATGTGATCTAGTTATTGAACAACAAAATAACCATCAAATTGGTTTTTCAAAAAATGGTTTAGTTTATGAGTTAATTTACGATGAAGCTTTTTGGCAACAATCAATTAGTGTACCAAATTTTAAGGATCAACTTAACACTTATTACAGTGTAAATTTAGTAACAAAAAATTTAAATCAAGAAGGATTTGAAGTGATTGAACAAATAAACGAAACTAATTTTGGAAATGTTAAAATCAAGTTAAATGCTTTAAGATATTAGATACTTTAAAATTTAAAGACGTTTGTTTATAAAAAATTTTTTGACAAACGTCCATGTATAAAACTAATTATAAAATAAAAATTAATATTTTTCTTGATTTTTATTGAATATCCTGAAGGCAGTTGGGTTTATGTTCTTTCTGGCCATAGAGGTGGAAATGTTTGGTTTGCATAAATAACATCTTACTTAAATTTTTATACCTTGTTCTATTATATTTAGTATATATTATAGAATAACCTAATTATTGGTTTTTACTAATGTAATTATATAATTGAGAAGTTTGAAAAATACTAGTTTAATTTCGACGACTAGATGCGTTAATCTAGAAATAAAGTTATAACCTAAATTAATAAGGAGTTTCAGTTATGTCAGATGATTATCCATTTAAAACACACGCAGACGTTCTTGAAAAAGTTCGTGAGGTGGTTGCAGAGCAATTTTGTTTAGAGCAAGATGAGTTTGAAAACGATTCACATTTTATGCGTGATTTGGGTGCTGATTCATTAGATGTTGTAGAGTTAGTAATGACCCTTGAAGAAATTTTTGAAATGGAGGTAAGTGATGAATATACTTCAAAAATTCAAACAGTGCAAGAAGCTGCTGATATTATTAGCATTATCGTTAACGCAGATTTCGAGTCCTAACAATAAGTTTAAGTAATTTTTTCTTTGTGAAAGATACCTAGAGATTTATTAGTAAATCTCTAGGTATCTTTCACAAAGAAAAAATTACTTAAACTGAAGAATTTACGTTTTTTGATATTTAAAAATATTTTATTATGGGGAGTATTATTACAAGTGAATACAAACAAATCAGATAGTTAGTCAGGTCGAGTAATTCAAAATCAACATTTTCTAAATAAAAGTAGTTTAGCAGAATATCATATCGCATATGAAGCTTTAGCTCAAATAACTTTCTTAAATTGTTATTTTTAAGATATGGTAATGGTAAAAGCGTTTTTGTGTCTTGTACTTTTCAAAATTGAAGATTTAATCAGTTTGCCGTTAGGAAAGCTCAATTCTCAAGTTGTCATTTTGAAGATTGCAAAATAACTAATTCAGATATGACTAGGGCCGAATTTTACGATACCCATTTTAAAAACTGTGAGTTCTTAAATGTTAATTTAGCAGGAAGTGATTTTGATCGATGCAAATTAAAGTCAACAAAATTTTTTAAAAGTAATTTGAATCCCATCCTAGTCGAAGACGTCAAAGTTTGTGAATCAAAAGAATGGATTGAAATCAAAGATTTTTCTCGTTTTGAGAAACACTTAGATAAATAGCAAATAAAACCTTAACTAATACGTTAGGGTTTTTTTTTACGTGATCTTACTTTATTTTCATTATAGAGCTTTTAACCGGTTTCTGAAAGCATATTTGAATCAACACAAAATTCAAAAGATCGGTTCAAAATAGAAAAGACACCGGAAAATATCCAAGCTTTTAAAGGAGAAATAAAAAATTTAGTTTTAAATAGAGAACGAATTGAAGGTACATATCGAAAAACTGAAAGTGAATTAATAAAGAGAGCCTGGTTATGCCAGCAGGAACTTTCTTGAGTTGGTTTATCTTATATCTTACAATGTTAACCTCTAGCGTTTATACAAAAACTAGCCATTCAAGCAAAAAATCTTGGCACCGTGCTGCTTTCCCAAAGAATGACTTCTTAAGTATCATCGCCGCAATAATGTTTCACAGCTAAGTTCGAGATGGGTTAGTGTGGTTCCATTATGCTAATAGCACCAAGATATTAAGTTTTTTATATGTTAATTAAACTATTATTCAAGTCCTCGGTCTGTTAGTACATCTCAGCTGAATACATTGCTGCACTTACACTTGATGCCTATCAACGGGTAGTCTTCCCGTGACCTTACTTGTTTTCACAATGAGAATACTCATCTTGAGGTGGGCTTCCCACTTAGATGCTTTCAGTGGTTATCCTTTCCGTACATAGCTACCCAGCGTTTACCATTGGCATGATAACTGGTACACTAGCGGTACGTCCTTCTCGGTCCTCTCGTACTAAAGAAAGATCCTCTCAATATTCTAACGCCTACACCGGATATGGACCGAACTGTCTCACGACGTTCTGAACCCAGCTCGCGTGCCGCTTTTATGGGCGAACAGCCCAACCCTTGGGACGTACTACCGCCCCAGGATGCGACGAGCCGACATCGAGGTGCCAAACCTCCCCGTCGATGTGAACTCTTGGGGGAGATCAGCCTGTTATCCCTAGAGTAACTTTTATCCGTTGAGTGGCGGCTTTTCCACGTAATACCGCCAGATCACTAAGACCGACTTTCGTCTCTGCTCGACTTGTAGGTCTCGCAGTTAAGCTTCCATATGCCTTTACGCTCTACAATCGATGTCTGACCGATTTGAGGAAACCTTTGTACGCCTCCGTTACCTTTTAGGAGGCGACCGCCCCAGTCAAACTGCCCGCCTGAGACTGTCTTTTAACCAGATAATGGTGTAAAGTTAGATTTCTAGTTTTACAAGAGTGGTATCTCACTGATGGCTCCAAAACACCCACAAGTATTTTTTCATAGCCTCCCACCTATTCTGCGCAAATAAAACCCGAAACCAATCTCAAGTTACAGTAAAGCTTCATAGGGTCTTTCTGTCCAGGTGCAGGTAGTCCGCATCTTCACAGACAAGTCTATTTCGCCGAGTCCCTCTCCGAGACAGTGTCCAAATCGTTACGCCTTTCGTGCGGGTCGGAACTTACCCGACAAGGAATTTCGCTACCTTAGGACCGTTATAGTTACGGCCGCCGTTCACCGGGGCTTCAGTCACTAGCTTCGCTACTGCTAACCAGCTTCTTTAACCTTCCGGCACTGGGCAGGCGTCAGCCCCCATACATTGTCTTTCGACTTCGCGGAGACCTGTGTTTTTGATAAACAGTCGCTTGGACCTTGTTATTGCAACCCATAGGGTACCCCTTCTCCCAAAGTTACGGGGTTATTTTGCCGAGTTCCTTAGAGAGAGTTATCTCGCGCCCCTTAGTATACTCTACCTACCTACCTGTGTCGGTTTAGGGTACAGGCGTTTTCTATTTATGACAGTGCAAGCTTTTCTTGGAAGCATGACATCAACTACTTCAATACTAAGTATCTCCCCATCACATCTCAGCTCAAAATATTTTCACTATTTCTCATAACCTTGAATGCTTGGACCAGTGACCACTATCTGGATAAGTTTAGCCTTCTTCGTCCCTCGTTGCCAATAAAAAACGGTATAGGAATATTAACCTATTGTCCATCGACTACGTCTTTCGACCTCGCCTTAGGTCCTGACTCACCCCCCGCGGACGAGCCTTCCGGGGGAAACCTTAGGTTTTCGGGGCATTGGATTCTCACCAATGTTTTCGCTACTCAAGCCGACATTCTCACTTCTGCTTCGTCCACACCCACTTACGTTAATGCTTCAACCTACAACAGAACGCTCCCCTACCGATATTTACTTGTAATAAATATCTCACAGCTTCGGCAAATTATTTAAGTCCCGTTCATTTTCGGCGCAGGATTACTAGACCAGTGAGCTATTACGCACTCTTTAAAGGATTGCTGCTTCTAAGCAAACCTCCTGGCTGTCTGAGTCTTCCCACCTCCTTTACCACTTAATAATTATTTAGGGGCCTTAACTGGTGATCTGGGCTGTTTCCCTCTTGACTATGAAGCTTATCCCCCACAGTCTTACTGGTTAACTGTTCACTTAGTATTCAGAGTTTGCCTCGATTTGGTACCGAATTACCAGCCCGCACCGAAACAGTGCTTTACCTCTAAGCTATAATATTAACCGCTGCGCCTAAACACATTTCGGGGAGAACCAGCTAGCTCCGAATTCGATTGGTATTTCACCCCTAACCACAACTCATCCGCTGATTTTTCAACATCAGTCGGTTCGGACCTCCACATAGTATTACCTAGGCTTCATCCTGGCCATGGTTAGATCATCCGGGTTCGGGTCTATAACTAGTGACACACGCTCTATTAAAGCTCGCTTTCACTGTGGCTCCAGTATTCTCTACCTTAACCTGCCACTAACTATAAGTCGCCGGCTCATTCTTCAACAGGCACGCAGTCAAACGATAAGTCGTCCTCCTACTGCTTGTAAGCTTAAGGTTTCATGTTCTATTTCACTCCCCTCCCGGGGTTCTTTTCACCTTTCCCTCACGGTACTAGTTCACTATCGGTCATTCAGGAATATTTAGCCTTACGAGGTGGTCCTCGCAGATTCACACGAGATTCCACGTGCCTCATGCTACTTGGGAAAAAACTTAAGAGAAAACAGAGCTTTCGGTTACAAGACTATCACTTTCTTCGGTTAAACTTTCCAGTTTATTCTCCTAGCTGTTTTTTATCTTTATTTACTGTTTAGTCCCACTACCCTTTTCATTATTTATTTATTATTTTGAAAAGTTTAGGCTGTTCCCATTTCGCTCGCCGCTACTAAGAGAATCGTTTTTACTTTCTATTCCTCTGGTTACTAAGATGTTTCAATTCTCCAGGTTCGCTCTTTCTTGCCTATAGATTCAACAAGAAGTTTTAAAGAGTTGCCTCATTCGGATACCCCCGGATCAAAGCTTGTTTCCAACTCCCCGAGGCGTTTCGCCGGTAACCACGTCCTTCTTCGCTTCTGAATGCCAAGGTATTCACCTTAAGCCCTTATTTCCTTGAATATAAATTTCTTGTTTTTTTTACGTACAAAAACTTAAGTTTGTGGAGGTAAGCGGACTCGAACCGCTGACCACTGCCTTGCAAAGGCAGCGCTCTACCAACTGAGCTATACCCCCAGCTGGGCCATTCTGGATTTGAACCAGAGACCTCACCCTTATCAGGGGTGCGCTCTAACCAACTGAGCTAATAGCCCAACATTATGTTAAATAGATTAGTAATTTACTAATTAAAAAGTTGTTATCGACCTCATATAAATAAAACCTTTATAAGGAGGTGATCCAGCCGCACCTTCCGGTACGGCTACCTTGTTACGACTTCACCCCAGTCACCAATCCTACCTTAGGCGCCTTCCTCCAAACGGTTAGAATAACGACTTTGGGTGTGACCAGCTTCCATGGTGTGACGGGCGGTGTGTACAAGGCCCGGGAACGGATTCACCGCTGTGTAGCTGACCAGCGATTACTAGCGATTCCATCTTTATGTAGGCGAGTTGCAGCCTACAATCCGAACTTAGAGTAGATTTGAAGATTCGCTTGGTTTCGCAACTTAGCAACTTATTGTTCTACCCAATGTAGCACGTGTGTAGCCCAGAGTGTAAGGGGCATGATGACTTGACGTCGTCCTTACCTTCCTCCGATTTATAATCGGCAGTCTTTCTAAATATCCTCGAAAGGCAACTAAAAACAAGGGTTACGCTCGTTGCGGGACTTAACCCAACATCTCACGACACGAGCTGACGACAGCCATGCACCACCTGTATGTACGTTCCCGAAGGTGGTTTTTTTTTCAAAAAACTTCGTACTATGTCAAACCCTGGTAAGGTTCTTCGCGTTGCATCGAATTAAACCACATGCTCCACCGCTTGTGCGGGCCCCCGTCAATTCCTTTGAGTTTCACTCTTGCGAGCATACTTCCCAGGCGGGATACTTAACGCGTTAGCTATAATACCGCATGGGTCGATACATGCGACATCTAGTATCCATCGTTTACAGCTAGGACTACTGGGGTATCTAATCCCATTTGCTCCCCTAGCTTTCGTCTCTCAGTGTCAGTAATGGCCCAGTAGAGTGCCTTCGCCATTGGTGGTCTTTCCAATATCTACGCATTTCACCGCTCCACTGGAAATTCCCTCTACCTCTACCACACTCAAGTCATAATAGTTTCCATTGCTGGTTTAAGGTTGAGCCTTAAGATTTAACAACAGACACATTAAACCACCTACAGACGCTTTACGCCCAGTGATTCCGGATAACACTTGCATCCTCCGTATTACCGCGGCTGCTGGCACGGAGTTAGCCGATGCTTATTCTTCAGGTAACGTCAGAACTTCCTCCCTGAAAAAAGAGGTTTACAATCCATAGGACTGTCATCCCTCACGCGGTATTGCTCTGTCAGGCTTTCGCCCATTGCAGAAAATTCCCCACTGCTGCCTCCCGTAGGAGTCTGGACCGTGTCTCAGTTCCAGTGTGACTGATCATCCTCTCAAATCAGTTACTGATCGTCGCCTTGGTAGGCCATTACCCCACCAACTAGCTAATCAGCCGCGAGCTCCTCTCTAGGCAGAAAACTTTTCACCTATTAATTATACAAGTTATAATAGGCATATAAGGTATTAGCATTCGTTTCCAAATGTTGTCCCTTTCCTAAAGGCAGATTCTCACGTGTTACTCACCCGTCCGCCACTTTCAGTTTTTTAAGAAAAATCTTTAAAAACCTCTCGTTCGACTTGCATGTGTTAAGCATACCGCCAGCGTTCATCCTGAGCCAGGATCAAACTCTCAATTATATCCTAAAATTCATAAGTAACTGATTAAGTTTTTAGAGGTAAATTTGTAATTTATCGTAAACACTTATATATACTATATAAATGATCCTCTAAAAATGTAATTTATGTAGTTTTTCATATTTTTTCATATTTAAATAATACTTAAATACCAAAAAAAATGTGCAAAATTAAGCTGTTAAATATACATATAGTATGAGATATGACTTAATTTTTGGCATAGGTCCCAGCTACTTTTGACATAATTATGCTAATTCACGAATTTTTAAAAAAATTTTTTAAAAAAGTTTGTTTAGTTAAAAAAATACTTTTTATATATTTATATGAAAAAATCAAGTAAATACAAAATATTGGTAGTTGATGATCAACTGTATATTCGAAAAATTTTATCCAAAAGATTAAAAATTTTAGGTTATGAAGTTTTAACAACACAAAGTGGAGAAGAGGCGATTAAATTATGCAGTTTTTTTTGTCCTGACTTAATAATATTAGATATAATGCTATGTGGAATCAATGGTTATGAAGTATGTTCAAAAATACGTAGCAGTTCGGACGTACCTATTATTTTTATTAGTGCTCTTGACAAATTAAGTAATCAACTTAAAGGATTTAGAATTGGCGGTAATGATTTCATTGTAAAACCTTTTTCAATTGATGAAATTGAAGAAAAAATACTGTTACGTTTAAAAAATGAAAATAATAAAGAAAAATCAACAATTAGAATTCATAATTTTGAAATTAATCTTATAAAAAAAGTTTTAATTAGAAATTCCGAAATATTCTTGTTAACACCAACTGAAACAAAATTACTTAAAGTTTTTTTACTCGAAAAAAATAAAATTTTAACTAGAAAAACTATAATTAAGAGAGTTTGGGGTTTTAATTATTCAAGTCATATTGATATAAGAGTTGTAGATGTTTATATTTCCAAACTTCGAGTAAAAATTGAAGATGATCCAACAAACCCGCAAATTTTAAAAACTATTAGAGGAATAGGTTACAAATTTTATTCCAAATAACTTATACTTATAAACGCAATTTGACTGTACCATTCGTAGGTTCGAACCTTACTAGCCCCAGGTGTAAAAAAGTTCGACAAATTAGCAGCATTATATTATTTGCACACATATTACCAAATCTTTTACTACCATATAAAATCCCCTTTAAAAAAGCTATGGTGCTAAATTTCCCAGGCATAGCATAGGGACCCAGAGTTAGAACAAAAGTAGGCCGAGTTGGATTTGAACCAACGTAGGATAAACCAGCGGATTTACAATCCGCCCCCTTTAACCACTCGGGCATCGACCCTTTTTAACTTTTAAGTCTAATCTAATGATTCTATTTTTTAATGGAAACTTAAAAAATATGTAAAAACTGGGGTTGGGTCACCTGGGACTCGAACCCAGAACTATTCGGTTAAAAGCCGAGTACTCTACCATTGAGTTAGCAACCCTCCGTTTTAACTTGTTCTCTTGACTCTACCCACTGAAAAACTTGATTTTTAACTATTATGATAATTGTTTTTTAGTTATTTGTCAATAAGTTACAAAAACTTTAATTTATATTTATTAGGACTTTGTAATTTATTATAATAAAGTTTGTCAATAGAAAGTTAGTATATTATTATTAAGTTGATGTTTATGGTAATCCAAATGAATTGATTAAATAAACATCAACAAACCAATTGAAAATATAATTATTTATATAAATATATTTTTTAATTTACATCAACAAACTTTTTATTTCTTTGTCCTAAACAAATTTGATCAGCTAATTTTTGAATAATAAATTTAATTGAACGAAGAGCGTCATCATTTCCTGGAATTGGTATATCGACTAGATCAGGATCACAGTTTGTATCTAAAATTGAAATAATCGGAATTTTTAATTTCAATGCCTCTTTAATAGCATTCATTTCACGTTTTTGATCAACAACAATAATAATGTCTGGGCGTTTAATCATCTCTTTTACACCACTAAGATATTTACGAAGTTTTTCTAATTCTTTTTTTAATAATGCTGATTCTTTTTTAGTTAACTTTTCAAAATATCCAGAAGCTTCCTGACTTTCTAAGAATTTTAAGCGTTGAATTCGGGTTGAAAATGTATTTGAGTTTGTTAACATTCCACCTAACCAGCGGTGATTTACGTAATAAGAGTTAGCCCGTTTCGCTTCTTGTGCTATAATTGCCGCAGCTTGACGTTTTGTTCCAACAAATAAAAATGTTTTTCCTTCCGAGGCTGCTTCATTAACAAAATCACAAGCTTGTTTTAATAAATGAATTGTTTGTACTAAATCAATAATATGAATTCCATCACGCTCATTATAAATATAAGGAAACATTTTAGGATTCCAACGATATGATTTGTGGCCGTAATGTACACCCGCTTCTAAAAGTTGAGCTAATGATAAATTAGCCATAAGTTTCTTCTCCAGATTAATAAATAATAAATAAAAATTTTTTTAATTTAATATTTTAGATTATATTAACAAATTGATTAATTTTCAATGTTTTCGCTTACTTTTTTTTATTTTCGCTTACCTTTTTTCCAACTTGCACATTTAAGTTGGAAATTTGATCATAACTATTAAATCCAGTTCCCGCTGGTATTAGTCGACCAATTATAACATTTTCTTTTAATCCTCTCAGCCAATCTGCTTTTCCTTGAATTGCGGCGTCAGCTAAAACCCGAACAGTTTCTTGAAAACTTGCAGCAGAAATAAAACTTTCAGTTACTAGTGATGCTTTCGTAATTCCTAAAAGAACTGGGTAATAATCAATTGTATAATGAGAATTTTTTGTTTTTTCTAAAACAGTATTTATTTTATTAATATGTTGCAAATAAATATATTCACCTGGAATAATATTGCTTTGTCCAATCGTATTTACTCTAACTTTTGAGCCAATTTGTTTTACAATAATTTCTAAGTGTTTATCCGAAATATCAACTCCTTGTGATGAATAAACACTTTGAATTGAATTAAGTAAATAGGATTGAGATTTTCTTAAACTTCTGTAAGCAGCCTCATGCAAACTAAAATTTAAAATTATTTTATAATAAAAGTTTAAATATTTTAAACTTGTATGGGGACTCGCATTTCTTGTATTTAAAGGTTTCCCAGGTATTATAAATGTATTTTCATTTATCAACATGTCCGGATAAAATTCACAATATTTAATCTTCTGGTATAGAGAAATATATAGAAAACGGGTTTTAACTGCGGAAGTCATAATTTTTTCTGGAGCTATAATTATTCCAGGATATCTGGGAGTTCTTATAAAAACTTTTTCTCGGCGAGCTTCTAGAATTTCTTCAACTTTTGGTAAACCTTGAACAATATCCCCCGTCTGAGCTCTTTGATAATATAGTACTCCCAAACTATCATCTGATTTAATAAATTCATTATTTTTCCAAAAAATTTCTGCTCCTTTAGAAAATAAAAACGGTTTACCTTTATGTAATAGGATATTTTTATTAGTATTACTTAAAATTTTACCCGAATAACAACTCAAAAATTGTTTTGTAATTGAGTCTCCAAATTTAATAAACTTTTTAGAACTGTTAATTTTATTTGATTGTTCAATAAAAATATTTAGATAATCTTTAGTTGAAACTAAAAATAATTTACGCTTATATAAATTTTTTCTTTCTTTTATTTGTTTAATGGTTGTTAATTTTTTTGGTGCAATATTTATATCACCAATTATAGTATTTGACTCAATAAATTGATTATTTCTAAATAATGTTGAAATCTTAATATTATTTAATCCGATAATATTTGGAAAATTCTTCTCACTAAAAATATTTTCTAAGACATTACATTCCAACCCAAATTTTGAAGATTCAATTTCCGAAAAAGCAACTCTTGCTTCTAATCCAACATAATCATTTTTATTATAAGCTAAAACTAATTTTCGTTTAACTAACTGTATTATTTTATTTTCATTACTTTCAATACGATATTTATTAGGCAATACTCTATAATTAATTTCTGAAAATGACTTAAAGTTTTTTAATTTTCTTACTCTTTGATTTTTTGCGAATTCATATAAAAATACTGGTTGAAGCAATAAAATTTTTCCACTAGAACTTTTAACAATTTGGGTATAAGTTAATTGATTAATGACGTGTTCATCAAGTAATTTTTCACCTGGAAAAAATACCCGGTTATTATATTTTTTTTCATCAATACAATCGTTTTTAATATTTAAAAACGAGCCAATTTTGATGATAACTTTTGAAACAATACCACCAGTTTCTTCAAATTCTACAAAACCTGCTTTTCTATTATAAATAGATCCACTTATTTGCGTATTTGCTTCAATCCAATCTCCTGATTTTACTTTCCTTACCCTCCGATTAACTCTAATAGTTTCTTCTGGCAAAAACAATATTGAATCGATTTTTTCATCATCGCTGGCATTTATTATTTCAAAACTATTTAAAAGATTATGATAAATTAAACCACCTAGATTAGTTTGATAAGAGTTATTAAACTCTTCACCAATAATTGATCCTGATTTTAAAGTTTTATCTAAGCAATTATGTAGTTTAAAAATTTTGTTTTGTTCAGTTTGTAAAACAAAATTTGTTGGAAAGTGTGAATTAAACTTAACATTACTCGATTTTTTTTTATAGATTTTTGAATTTTTTAAAATTAAGTTTTTGACCAAAATTTTTAAAGATATTTCTTTATTTTTTGTTAAAGTATTATTATTTTTAAAAAGTTTAAGAAAACCTGTTTTTGATGTTATTAATTTAATTGTTGCTAAATTTGAGTGAGGTTTTAAATTTTCAAATTTATATTTATTAATTTTTGCATAAAATGGAATATTTAAAACTTTGCCCGATAAAATCCAAAAAACACCCCCATCTAAATTATTTGTTTTTGTATTAAATGTTTTAATTGATTTTACAAAAAATGGAGAATCTAAAAGAATTTCACCACCAACACTTGAAAAAACTTCTTTTTTTTCTTTTTTTTCTACATTTTGTTTGGTCTTTGCTAATATTGCAATAATTTGATCTTTTTTAATAAACTGATCTTTTTTTACAAATAACATACTTTCTTTTTTTACAAAAATTGGAATTGAAAAATTTTTAAAATTAACAATTTCAATTTTTGTATCATTTTCAACAATTAATACTTTATCCCCTTGTTCAGTTCGTCCTGTACACGCTTTTAAATTTGCTGGAAAACGAATTTGACCAGAAATTTTCGAAAAAATTTGTCCATTTGATTCCGCTGTAAAAACCCCACCAGTATGAAAGGTACGCATTGTTAATTGTGTACCTGGTTCTCCAATTGACTGAGCAGCAACAACACCAACTGCTTCTCCCAGATCAACAAGTTTACCATAAGCTAAATTCCAACCATAACAGGTTTGACAAACTGACCGACTTAGTTCACAGGTTATAGGAGATCGAACTAATACCTTATTAAATTTATTTTCATAAATTCTTTTTGCTAATAAAGAACTAATTTGTTGATTTCGATATGCAAAAAAACGTTTTTGCTCATCAAAAATATCTTTGGCTAATATTCTTCCAATTAATCGGTCTTTTAATAAGAACGTATTTCCACTACCATCATCAAAATTAAATAACAAAATACCCTTTTTTGTTTTACAATCTGTTTCACGAATTAAAATATCTTGTGCAACATCAACTAATCGCCTTGTTAAGTAGCCGGAATCTGCGGTTTTTAAAGCGGTGTCGACTAATCCTTTTCGTGCTCCATATGCTGATATCATATAATCAGTTACACTTAAACCTTCACGAAAGTTCGTAGTAATTGGTATATCAATAATATCACCCGTTGGTCCTGACATTAGTCCTCTTATTCCAACTAATTGACGAACTTGGGATAAATTACCCCGAGCTCCAGAAAAAGCCATCATATAAACAGGATTTAATGGATCAAAATTTTTTAGGTAATAAACAACTTTATTTTTTAAGACTTCACTGCTTGTGTTCCACTGATTGGTTAATTGTTGATAACGTTCAACTTCAGTTAGTTCTCCCCTGATACAATTTAACTCAGAATTATTAACTTGTTTTTTAGTTCTATCAATAATTTCTGTTTTTAAAGGTGGAATTTTTAAATCTTCAATACTAATTGAAACACCGCCTTGAGTTGCATAATAAAACCCTAATTTTTTTAAAGAATCTGATAAAAAACCTGCTCGAGCCATGCCAAAATTTCGAAAAGCCCAAAATAAAATTTCTTTTAAATATTTTTTTGTAACAACTTTATTTCGAAAAAAAGTTTTGGGTTTAGTTTGTATTTGTTTCATTATTATTTATTTCTTGTAACAAAAATTATAAAAATTTAAATTAAATATTTAAATTTAATGCTTGATTAATAACCTTATTAAAAATAAGTCGACCTGGAGTAGTTCGAATATAAGTTGTGATAATTTCACCATTTTCACTTTGTCGAATTTGTTTATCTTTATAAATAATTAATTTTGTTTTATCATTTTTTTGTATAGTTTTTAAAGGTTCGGATGTATCTTCCAAATAACCACCATATCGAATCCAAATTAAAGCATGTAGATCAACTAATTTATTTTCATAAGCTAATAAAGCATCATCGAAATTTGAAAAGTAATGATTTGCGCCTTTTAATCCTTTTAAATTATTTGTTGTTAAATAATAACATCCTAATAACATATCTTGACTAGGTAATAAAACAGGTGAACCTGTTGCAGGTGAAAGGAAATTACAAGGTGCAAATAATAAAGAAATTGCTTCTGCTTTAGCTTTTGATGATAATGGAATGTGAACAGCCATTTGATCACCATCAAAATCAGCATTAAAAGGTGGACAAACAAGAGGATGCAATAAAATTGCGCTACCTGTAACTAATATTGGTTGAAATGTTTGAACACTTAGTCGATGTAATGTTGGTGCACGATTTAAAATAACAGGCTGATTTCTAAGTATATTTTTTAATAGTTTTTTAATTAATTTTTCATCATGAGCAATAATTTTTTGAGCAGATCTAATTGAACTAACAATATCTTGTTCAATTAATTCATGAATCAAAAATGGTTTAAATAATTCAACTGCAATTTCATAAGGCAACCCACATTGATGCAATTTTAATTCAGGCCCAACTGTAATTACAGATCGACCTGAATAATCAACACGTTTTCCTAATAAATTTTGTCTAAAACGTCCTTGTTTTCCAGCAATTGAATCAGCTAATGATTTAAAAGGTCGATTATTAATATCAACAATTTTTTGTCCACGTCGACCATTATCAATTAAAGAATCAACTGCTTCTTGCAATAACCGTTTTTCATTTCTAATTACTACGTTAGGGGCATCAATGTTAAATAATCTTCCTAAACGATTATTTCGCATTATAATTTTTCTATAAAGTTCATTTAAGTCAGAAGTTGCAAATCTTCCACCTTCAAGCTGAATCATAGGGCGTAAACCAGGCGGAAGAACTGAAAGATTTGATAAAATCATCCAAAAAGGTTTCGATTTTGTTAATAAAAAACTTTCTAAAACTCTAATTCTCCGAATTGCTCTTTTACGTTTTCTTGGATTATTTAGATTTGTACGACTCTTAACAATTTCAGATTTTAAACTTAATTGTTCTAATTTTGTTTTAATAATTTCTGCTCCGTGGAGTTTATATCTATTATTAAAGTAAGTTTCAAAAACATTATTAAAATAAATAGAGTTGTTATTTGCAAAATTTTCTAAACTTTCGGCTGTAATCCTTTCTCTTTCAGCTGGTGATTTAATTTCATAACCTTTATTATTAAAGTAAATTACCTTTTCGATATCTTTTAATTTTTCGTCTAGCACAAGACTTAAATAACTCGGCCTACCTTTTAAATACCAAACATGACTTACTCCCGCTAAAAGATTAATATAACCCATTCTATGACGACGAACACGAGAATCTGTTATCTCAACCCCGCAAACGGAACAAACTGTTCCATATTTTCTAGAATATTTATAAGCTCCACAACTACATGCACCCGTTTTGATTGGACCAAATACTTGTTCACAAAAGAGTCCTCCGGTTTCTGGTTTAAATGTTCTATAATTAATTGTATCAGTTTTAGTGATTTCTCCTACAACCAACCCTACTGGCAATAGGCGTTTTGCCCATATTTCAATTTTTTCTGGTGAAGCAAGATTAATTTTAATAAAGTCAAAATTTTCTGGGAATGTTTGCATAATCACACTCATTTAATCTTTTTCAAAATTTTATTAATTTATTTTTTTTTCTCAGTTTTTTTTTTTGTTTTTTTATACTCCTTTTTTTGTTTTGCGTCTATTTTGCTAACTATCTTTTCAGGGTCTTCCATCTCTCGAGCCTCTCTTTCTTTTTCTCTTTCTTTTTCTCTTTCTTTTTCTTCTTCCCTTATTTTTGCTTTTATACCTTCTTCGTAAGTTTGCATTAAATTTATTTCATTTTTTATTAAACAATTTTTATTGGTTTCATTTTCAAACATTACTTTGTAGGTTGTGATATCTAAACCTAATGCATTTAATTCTCGCATTAATACTTTGAAAGATTCTGGAATACTAGATTTTGGAATTTCTTGCCCACATACAATTGAATTTAAAACATCATCTCGACCTTGCATGTCATCCGATTTTATTGTTAATAGCTCTTGAAGTGTATAAGCTGCACCAAAGGCCTCAAGAGCCCAGACTTCCATCTCACCAAATCGTTGTCCACCATTCTGAGATTTACCGCCAACTGGTTGCTGAGTAATTAAAGAATAGGGTCCTGTTGAACGAGCATGAATTTTATCCTCAACAAGATGTGCTAATTTTAAAATATAAGAACGCCCAACCAAAACAGGATTATCAAATTTTTCTCCTGTTCTACCATCTGAAAGAAGAATTTTTCCTGGAGAGTAAGCACTAAATAACCAAGGTTTATTTTGTTTTTTAGCAGCATCTTTTAATTTTTGATTAATTAAAATACGTGATGCCTCATTTTGGTACATTTCATCAAACGGCAAAATTTTGAATCGTTTATTTAATTGATCGCCAGCTAACCCCAACAAACATTCAAAGATTTGACCAACATTCATACGAGAAGGAACACCTAAAGGATTTAAAATAATATCGACAGAAGTTCCGTCAGGTAAGAAAGGCATATCTTGATGAGGTAAAATTCGAGAAATAACTCCCTTATTGCCATGACGACCAGCAATTTTATCACCTACTTGTAATTTACTAATTTGGGCAATAAAAACTCGAATTTTTGATCCTACCCCAAACACTTTTCCTGGCTTCGGCTTTTTAAAAATTTTAATATCTAGAACTCGACCTGAAAGTCCTCCTGGAACTCGTAAAGAACTATCTCGCATATCGGGTGTTTTAAACCCAAATATTGCTTTTAATAATTTTGCTTCTGGTAACTGATCAATTTCGCCTTTGGGGGTTATTTTTCCAACTAAAATATCTCCTGGATAAACGTATTTGCCAACTTTTATAATTCCATTCTCATCTAAATTTTTACAGTTTTTTTCACTTACAAGTGGAATGTCCGATGTTATTACTTGCTCTCCTGTTTTTGTTTGTTGAACTTCTGTTTCACATTCTTCAATGTGAATCGAAGTAAATAAATTTTGATATACAAGCTTATCACTTACTAAAATTGCATCTTCGTAATTGTAGCCTTGCCAAGGCATGTAAGCAACCGTTAGGTTTTGTCCAAGAGCTAACTCTCCACTTTGGGTTCCTGGACCGTCAGCAATAACCTGACCAGTTTTAATAGATTGACCAACCCATACTAATGGTCTTTGATTTAAACAAGTATCTTGATTAGAGGGTCTATATTTAATTAGTTTATAGGCAATTTTTTCACCCTCAATATTTTTTATATCTATTTGTTGTGAAGAAACATACTTAACAATTCCTGGTTTTGTAGCAATATTAACTAATCGAGAATCAAAAGCAACCTGACTTTCTATTCCGGTTCCAACAATTGGTTTTCGAGGATATAAGAGTGGAACTGCTTGACGTTGCATATTCGCACCCATTAAGGCCCTGTTTGCATCATCGTGTTCTAAAAATGGAATTAAAGAAGCAGCCACTGAAATAATTTGAATTACTGAAACAGAAATAAAGTCAACTAATTTTGATGGTGTAATTATAAATTCTTGATTGAAACGGGTTACAATAAAATCATCTACTAAATAACCATCTTGGTCTCTCTTTACATCTGCAGGTGCAATTTTTAAATTTTCTTCTTGTTCTGCTGTTAAATAAATTAGAGGCTGTTGAGTAAGAATTTTTCCATTTTCAACTCTAAAATAAGGTGTTTGTATAAACCCATTACGATTTATTCTTGCATATGAAGCTAAAGTACTTACTAATCCGACATTTTGACCTTCAGGAGTCTCAATTGGGCAAAGACGACCATATTGGGTTGGATGAATATCACGTGCAGCAACAGTAACCCGGTCTGCATTTAAACCGCCTGGTCCAAGTGCACTAATTCGACGTTTATTAGCTGTTTCTGAAAGTAAATTCGTTTGATCCATATAGTGCGATAATTGGCTTGAATTAAAAAATTCTTGAATAGCTGACATTATTGGCCGGGCGTTAACCAAAGTTTTTGGTAGAATTCGAACTGACCCAGAAAAGTTTGTACGCTCTAGAATATTTCTTTCTAGACGATTTAAACCAATTTCACATTGACTTGTTATTAATTCCCCAACAGCTCTAATTCGACGATTTCTCAAATCATCAATATCATCTGGAACAAACGAACGAGCACTTAAAAAGAAATCAATAATACCAAATATATCATGTATAGTAAGAGTATGTACCCGAGTAGAAATATTTAATCCAAGTCGCCGATTTAAGTTTAATCTCCCGATTATACCTAGAGAATAAGAATTTGGGTCCGTTATTTTTTCAATAAGATTTTTTAAGTCTGGGTCGTTATTTCGTTTTAAAATTTCTTGTGTTTTTTTATATTTAAGTAAAGGCGCTATTGATTTTAAACCAGAAAGAATTTCCTCATCGTTTATATTTAAACCTTCAAGAAAATCAAAAATACTTATTTTTTTTTCTTTATCAATTCTTACCCAATAACCATTTTTATCAAATTCAAATTTTAACCAAGATCCTCGTTGTGCAATTATGGTTACTGTTGAAACGATATTATTGTTGAGAAATTCAGCTTTATAGTATAATCCTGGACATCGAATTATTTGATTTACTATAACCCTTTCACATCCATTTACAATAAAGCTTCCTGTAGAAGTCATTAATGGAATCTGACCAATAAAAACTTTTTCTTTTATGTCTTCTAGACGGTTTTTTTTTGTTGGGTATTTTGATTCTGTATCACAATAAATAACTTCTGCTGGTAAAAAAATTCGAACTCCATATGTTGAATCATTTTGTTTAGCACAAATTGGTGTTGTTCGTCCCGGTTTTAGTACAAATTCTTGGGGATACAATTTTAATTTTACTCTTTTAACATTAACGTCAATAATGGGTGAAAGAGAATTTAATTCATAACTTAAACCTTTTAATAGAAACCAGCAAAAACTTGAACGTTGGATTTCTAAAAAATCGGGAAGTTTTGTTATAAAAGTATTATTAACCATATTTAGAAATTTTTAATGAAACCCTAAAAGCAATAAAGAACTTTTAGGTAAATAAATATTAGATATGTAAATCTTCAAATGAACTTTTTTAAGATTTTTTAAAATTGGGGCTATTAAAAAAAATTAAATTAATTAGTATTTGAATTAATAGAGAATTGGTTTTGATTACGTTTTTTGTTTTTAATATAAAATTTTTCTATTTTTGGTATTCAAAATTACTTGTAATAGTTTAAGTGTTAAAATCAGAATACTAGTTTTTAATAATTATTCGAGCTTAATGCTTTTTATTCTTATTTTAATACAATTTTACAAGTTTTTTAGTACTTAATTAGTTTTAATTAAGTCTTTTTTTATTACCATACTAATTTGAGATTTTTTTCTTGCAGCAGTATTTTTATGAAATATATTTTTTTTTACTGCTTTATCAATTTTACTAAAAACAACACCTTCAGCATGTGTAATTAATTTTAAATTTTCTTGCGTTGGGTTTGTTCTGTGATTTTCAATTAATACAAAATATTTTTTCGTATAAGTTTTAACCATCGATTTATATTTACGATTCCGAATTTCATTTCTTTTTGCAATTAAAACACGTTTTTGTGCAGATTTAATATTAGTCATAAAAATTTATATAGTTTAATTTAAAAAATTTTATATTTTTACTATATAAATTATTTTTTTAGAAATTAAATACACTACTAAATTTAATAATCATAAAAATTTAACTTTTAATAACTTCACTAATATTTTTTTAAACTCTAATTTAAAGTTATTTTTTCTTTATCTCAACGATAATATTTAAGAAATATTTTTAAATCTATAAAAATATTTTTATTTATGTTATATATATATTCGTGGATATTATATAAAACATTATTATTGTTATTGTTATTATTAAGTAAATAAAAAAAAATGGCTAAGAATAAAGGAAGTAGAATAATAATTGTCTTAGAGTGTAAAGAATGTAGAACAAATAATACGCAACAAGCCCCAGGGGTATCAAGATATTCTACAACAAAAAACCGTCGTAATAATTCTGGTCGATTAGAATTAAAAAAATATTGTCGTTATTGTAATAAACACGTTTTTCACAAAGAAACAAAATAAATTAAAAAAATATTAAAATAAACCTAATTATGTCAAAACGTCATTTATCTCCACTTGAGCCAAATCATTTAATTCGTTATAAAGATATTGAGTTACTTAGATCTTTTATAACTGAACAAGGGAAAATTTTACCACGCCGAACAACTCATTTAACAGTTAAACAACAAAATCAGCTGGCAAGAGCTGTTAAACGAGCACGTATGGCAAAACTTTTACCCTATATTATTCAAAATGAAGACTAGTATTTAAAAAAAAATTACAGAGAGAAATTATAAGTCGGTTAATAGTTTAGAATCTAGAATACAATTAAAAAAATCTTTTTATATAATGTACTATGCTATAATACATAGTAATAATAATTTAACAGTTTTGATTCTCGATTTGAGTTTGTAACTTAATTTTAATTAAAGATAAAAGAATAAAATTAACAAAGTTAAAAAAATTAATTATGGGAAGATCTCAACGAAACGATAATTTTATCGATAAAACATTTACTGTTATGGCAGATATACTTTTAAAAGTTTTTCCAGCCAGTAAAGAAGAAAAAGAAGCCTTCTTTTATTATAGAGATGGAATGTCAGCACAATCAGAAGGAGAGTACGCGGAAGCTCTAGAAAATTATTATGAAGCTTTACAAATTGAAGAAGATCCATATGATAGAGGTTTTATCTTATATAATATCGGGTTAATTTATTCAAGTAATGGTGAATATATAAAAGCACTAGAATATTATCACCAAGCTCTTGCATTAAATTCGAATTTACCACAAGCCTTAAATAATATTGCTGTAATTTATCATTATCAAGGTATGAAAGCAACTAAAAAACAAAATGTTGAGGTTGCTCGTGAATTTTTTGATAAAGCTGCGGAATATTGGAAACAAGCAATAACATTAGCGCCAACAAATTATATTGAAGCCCAAAATTGGTTGAAAACAACGGGCAGAACAAATTTAAAAAATTAAAAAAAAAGTATGAAAAATTTAAAAAAGAAACTACGTTCAACCGCACTTGAAGTGATTTGGAATAATGAAGAAGCTCCCGACAATTTCTGCAGGCAACAAGTGAATCTGCTGCATATTAGTCAAAAATTAACTAAATAGGTTGAAGATACAAGTAAGGGAGTTGTGACGGCTCATAGTGGTAAACGCTTTGGTCAAATCGTGTTTAAATCTGCACTGGATTACGGTCGAGGTGATCAGGTGTGTGCTTTGCGCTATTTCAGCTTGTTGCGAAGTTGCGGGTGCAATTGCTCTTTGGCCTCCAATTCCGGCAAAAATATGTACTTTATCAGGCTTAAAAGCAATCTCAATTGCGTGTAAGACGATTCGGGACTTATGTGTTGCGAAGCCCAATGGCGCGCTTTGTAAATAAATGTAAATCGGTTAGATATTATTTAATAATATCCAATCGATTTACATTTATGTTAATATAACATGTGTGCAGAGCTGGTATAGCACCTGATTTGTAATCAGTAGGTTGGGGGTTCAAGTCCCTTCACCAGCTTGCACAATTCTAACTGATTTTAAAAAATATTCTAAAGTAAGAACTTTATTATACTTTAAAACCAGTTAAAATTTAACATAAAGGGGACGAAGGCCTATTTGCACATAAGTCGCGAAACTTTTGACAACCTCGCGACGTGGCCTTCAAAGCAGACACCGCGGCAATCTTACCAAGTACTGAATACCATACTAATATTCCCGACAACAATTCACATTTTATTGCGCAGCACAAGCCTGCGCATACCGTGTCGCCTCTCGCAAAATCCTTACTTGCCCTCCGTTTAACAGATTATTTACCATATTCTGTATTTTTTTTATTATATCGATTCAGAGTATACTTTACAATTTTCTTTTTGTCAAGGGTTAAATTTTTTTAATTTTTTTAAATGCCTAAATCAAGTAAAATTACCAATATTTTCACTAAAATTCAAATATTTTACCCGTCGTATTATATTAGAAACAGTAATAGATTCTAGAAGAATCTGTTTTTTTCTATCACTTTTATATATAACATCTAATTGATTGTGATAATTTTGTCCTTCACCAATTCTTTCAATAATTTAATAATTTTTTTTTATCTTAATTAAATTTGTATTTGAAACATTTATTCTACTGAACAATTCTTCAAGATCTAATTTTTTGGGCGGGCACTAACAACTACCAATTTCATCAATCGAACTTTTAACCGTAAATCGTTTTTGGATCCCAAACGAAGAAACGACTTTCATAATCTAGGGAAAACGAGTCGAATGAGTTGCTTATGTGAGCCAAATCGTTAAAAGCAAAGATTGATTTATCTAAACTTAAATTATTCTTATCTACTATAGAAATCTTGCAACCAAATTTCTGAGTTTTAATAAGGTTATAACAATCAGCAATATTTTTAATCTTGATATCCAAAATAATTCGGGTTCCAACCTAGTTTTAAATTTAGTATATTGGCGGATACAAACTTTATAATTTTTTTTTAAGAGATAAAATGAAATATATTAGGCTCACCGTCTGAAACTATTTTGATTTATTGGTTCAACTATGAGTACATAGAATATAAAATTTTACTTAAAAACTTTTTTGTTTTTTATAAGCTTTTATTATATTATAATAGGATATAATTATGACTAACATCTATAAAACAGCTTTTATAAAAAGATAAAAATTTAAATCTGTTATGATTTTTAATACTCTTGATTCATTTTTATTGCTTTCAGGTGTTGAAGTTGGAAAACACTATTATTGGGAACTTGCTGGAATAACATTCCATGGACAAGTTTTTATTGTAAGTTTATTTGTCATTTTTTTACTTTTGGTATTATCTTTGTTAGGGACAAGCAATATTAAAACAGTTCCTGAAGGGTTACAAAATTTAATGGAATATGTTACCGAATTTACAGCTGGAATTGCTAAGGATCAAATGGGAGAAAGCGGCTATAAACCTTGGGTTTCTTTTGTTGGTACTCTTTTTTTATTTATTCTTGGTTGTAACTGGGCGGGTGCTTTAATTCCTTGGAAATTGATTGAATTGCCAGAGGGGGAATTAGCTGCTCCAACAAACGATATTAATACAACAGTTGCACTTGCATTAATTACTTCGTTTGCTTATTTCTACGCTGGAATTAATAAAAAAGGTTTAGGCTACTTTAAACGTTATTTAGAACCAACACCAGTTTTATTACCAATTAATATTTTAGAAGATTTTACAAAACCCTTATCATTAAGTTTTCGACTTTTTGGTAATATTTTAGCAGATGAATTAACAGTTTCTGTATTAGTGATGCTGGTTCCTTTATTCATTCCATTACCGATTATGGTATTAGGTGTATTCGCCAGTTCAATTCAAGCGTTAATTTTTTCAACCTTAGCTGCTGCTTATATTGGTGAGGCATTAGAAGGTCACTAAAAACTTTAATATAATTCTTAAAAACTTGGAAATCTGTCAATTTTCTTATCTCTTAACTTGTAAAATTATGGATTCAATTATTTCTGCAGCTTCTGTTATTGCTGCGGGTCTTTCTGTAGGTTTAGCTGCAATTGGCCCAGGTATTGGTCAAGGTAATGCTGCTGGTCAAGCAGTAGAAGGTATCGCACGTCAACCAGAAGCAGAAAACAAAATTCGTGGTACTTTACTTTTAAGTTTAGCTTTCATGGAAGCTTTAACAATTTACGGCTTAGTAGTAGCATTATCGTTATTATTCGCTAACCCATTTACTAGTTAATAAAATTTGCCAAGATATTATTATTAATATCTTGGCCTTTATTTAAGTTTAAATACTTAAAAAACTAAACTATTTTCTTAAAAAAAATGATTGATTTTTCCTTTATTTTAATAAACGCAGAAGAAAAAGCTGGCGGTTTATTTGATTTTGATGGAACGTTACCTTTAACAATTTTTCAGTTTTTAGTTTTAATGTTTTTGCTTGAGAGGTTTTTATATAAACCGTTTTCAGAAATTGGAGATATTCGATCTGAAAACTTAAGAGATAAAGCAGATAAAGCAGAATCAACTCTTACAACTGCTAACCAATTAGCCAAACTTTATGAAAATGAAGTTTCTAGTGTTGAGAAAAAGACTGATATTTTACTTAAACAAGATGATGCGCAGCTAAAAAATGTTTTTCAAAAACGTTTGCTAGAAATGACGCAAAATTGTGTAAGTGCAGTTATTGAAACAGAACAAGATATAACGACAAAAATTAGTAATTTATCAAATAATGAAAAAGCAAAAAGTGCTAGTACAACTATTGCCGCTATTATTATTAAGCAAATAATTACGAAGTAAAATTTTATACTAAAGGTTCTTTAGTGATTTTTTGATTATTACAAAACATGGAAAATTTAACAAATATCTTTCTTTTTCTTTCAAATGAAAATGAAGGTATTCAATTAAACACTGATATTTTTGAAGCTAATATTATTAACTTAGCTTTACTTATTGTGTTAGTTATTAATGTAGCAAAAGATGTTTTAGGTTCTATATTAAGTGCAAGAAAAGCATCAATTTTAGATAAAATTGAAGAAGCCGATAAAAAATTAAATGAGGCTGACAAACGATTTACAGAAGCACGTTTACAATGGTCTCAAGCTAATATTTTTGGAGAAGATCTTGAAAAGAAAACTTACCAAAGAATTAATGCGTTTCACGAATCACAAAATTTAAAAAATAAAGATGCTTTATTAAGAGAGTATTTCTCAACCCTAGTTGTTTTAGATTTAAAAAATGAACAAGTTCAAAAACAAGTAAGAAATTATGTTATGGAATTAGCACTAATTGAAGTTTATGGTGTATTTACAAAATTAGTAGCCAATAAAAAATTCCAAGAGAATTACTCAAACTACAGTGTTCTTTTATTAGAAAAGTTGATAGGAGAAAAATAAAATGAGTACAAACTCTAGAGCGGGTGACGCATACGCTTATGCATTATTAAAAGTTTTGTTCAATGAAACGAAAGATTTTGATTCGTTTTCTGATTTAGTTGGTGATGTTTTGGATTTTGTAACGATTTTTAATACTTGTCCAAGCATTGAAGAATTTTTCGCAAACCCAACTTACTCACCAATTCAAAAGAAACAATTCTTATATGATTTTTTTGGTCGTTCATTAAATCCAATTTTAATGAGCTTCTTATATTTACTTTGTGATACAAAACGTATTATTTATATTTCATCGATTATTAGTATATTTTTAGAAACTTTATTAAAAAATACAAATTCACATATTGTTGAAGTTCAAACTCCAACAGGTAAAGATTATAAATTAGATATTTCAAAACTAGAGACTACTTTATCGGGTTGGTTTAATAAAATTCAAAAGAATAACGATGAAGCAGTTAATTTTTTGAATTTTGATGAATCATTAGTTATTTTTACGGTTAAAGAAGTTCCTGGTTTATTAGGTGGTTTTAGATTAAATTTTGTAACTGATTCAAAAGTAATTGATTTTTCAATTGCTGGAAAAATCAAAAGATTAGCAGCAGTTTTAAATTATTAAAATTGTAAAATTTATCCCTCGAAAAAGAAATTATTGAAAAAAAAAGTTAAAAAAAATTAGTTTTATGGCAGTAGTAAATCCAGACGAAATTAGTAACATCATTAAAGAAAGTATTTTAAAATATACCGGTGAACAAACAATTGAAAATGTTGGTACTGTATTACAGGTAGGTGATGGCATTGCACGTGTTTATGGTCTTGATGAAGTTATGTCAGGTGAATTAATACAGTTCGAAGATGAAGAAAGAACTGTTGGAATTGCATTAAACTTAGAAAATGATAACGTTGGTGCTGTATTAATGGGAGAAGGCATTGGAATTTTAGAAGGTAGTTCTGTAACAGCAACTGGTAAAATTGCTCAAATTCCAGTTGGTGAAGGTTGTTTAGGACGAATTTTAGACCCACTAGCAAATCCAATTGATGGTAAGGGCGCAATTGCTGGAACAGAAACACGTTTAATTGAATCAATGGCACCGGGAATTATTAGTCGTCAGTCAGTTTGTGAACCTCTTCAAACGGGTATTACTGCAATTGATGCAATGATTCCAATTGGTCGTGGTCAACGAGAACTTATTATTGGTGACCGTCAAACAGGTAAAACTTCAATTGCATTAGATACAATTATCAATCAAAAAACAGAAGATGTTGTTTGTGTGTATGTAGCAATTGGACAAAAAGCTTCATCAGTTGCTCAAGCAGTTACAGTTTTAGAAGAGAAAGATGCATTAAAATATACAGTTATCGTTGCTGCAAATGCTAATGACGCAGCAACATTACAATATATTGCTCCTTATACAGGTGCTGCAATTGCGGAGTATTTTATGTATAAAGGAAAAGCAACTTTAATTATTTATGATGATTTAACAAAACAAGCTCAAGCTTATCGTCAAATGTCATTATTATTAAAACGCCCACCAGGACGTGAAGCATATCCAGGTGATGTTTTTTATCTTCATTCACGTTTATTAGAGCGTGCAGCAAAACTAAATGAAAGTATGGGTGGTGGAAGTATGACTGCATTACCAGTGATTGAAACACAAGCAGGTGATGTTTCTGCTTATATTCCAACAAATGTAATTTCGATTACCGACGGACAAATTTTCTTATCAAACGATTTATTTAATTCAGGTATTAGACCTGCTATTAACGTTGGTATTTCTGTATCACGTGTAGGTTCTGCTGCTCAAATTAAAGCAATGAAACAAGTAGCTGGTACTTTAAAACTTGAGTTAGCTCAATTTGATGAGCTAGAAGCTTTCTCACAATTTTCTTCTGATTTGGATAAAAATACCCAAAAGCAATTAGCACGTGGTAAGCGATTAAGAGAGCTTTTAAAACAACCACAAGGTTCACCATACTCAGTTGAAGAACAAGTAGCTATTATTTTTGCTGGTACAACTGGTTTTTTAGATAAAATTGAAGTTGATCAAGTAATTCCGTACACTAAAAGTTTATTAGATTATCTACATATGTCAAAACCTGAATTCTTTAATGAAATTAAAAGTTCGAAAGTTTTATCAGATGCTGGAAAAGAAATTTTAAATCAAGCCAATGCAGAAATTCGTGAGAATTTTTAACAGTAGTTTAAAATAATTTCTAAGAATTTTTTCTTTAATAAATTTAAAGAAAAAATTCTTGACAAAAAAACTCTTGACAAAAAAAATTTAATTATGTATAAAATTATTTATATAACTAAAAGGGATTGTAGTTCAATTGGTTAGAGCACCGCCCTGTCACGGCGGAAGTTGCGAGTTCGAGTCTCGTCAGTCCCGTTCTAATAATCTATCATTAATTTGAGGATGAAACTAATCCCTGTTACTAAACAACCAGCAAATAAAAAAGTAATAATTTTATTATTGGATTCTTTGTAAATATAAATAATCGGATTAACAATTATTGTTAATAAACCTATTACTGTACTAATAAAAAATCGTGGATAACGAAAAACATTTTCCCAGAAACTGGTCATTTTTTTTTGATAACTTTATTTTATAAAAAACTAGTTTATTTCTTTTAATAATTAGAACTTTACCATATAATATTAGCACTTAAATAATTTTCTAATTACTAAATATTTTAATAACAAAAATGATTTACTCAAATTTAATTTTACAAAAAGTTCAACAGCAATATTTAAAGACAGATATTCCTAATGTGGAGGTTGGTGATACTGTTCGGTTAGGTTTATTAATTAAAGAAGGAAATAAAGAGAGAACACAATATTATGAGGGTGTTACAATTTCTAAAAAAAACAGCGGTATTAATAAGACAATTACAGTTAGAAGAATTATGCAAGGAATTGGTATAGAAAGATTATTCTTAATTCATTCTCCTAAAATTGCTTCAATTGAAATTAAAAAATCTGCAAATGTAAAACGTTCAAAACTATACTATTTAAGAAATCGATCAGGTAAAGCAACTCGTTTAAAGCAAAAATATTAAATTAAAATCTATTACTATTTAAAATTGCATCCGGCTGGATTTGAACCAGCGATCTCAAAAAGAGGACGGATTATGAGTCCGCTGCCTTCAACCACTCGGCCACGGATGCAAATTGTGGAACTGGTGGGACTTGAACCCACTTCCATCTAAAATTACACTATTTATTTTGTCACAAATTTATTTTATACTAAAATTTTTATAAAAAACTATTAAAAATTTTAAAGTTTATAACTCTTAACTCTTAAGTTAGTGCAGATTAATAATTTTAGTCAACTTTTTATCAATTAAGAAATATTGACTAGCAAGTTTCCTGACAATTTTGGCTAAAGTTTTAGTAAAACTATATTAACAAAATGCTGAAACTCGGTTAAAATGAATTGAATTATTTGCAGTTATTTTTACTTATTAAAAAGATTGTATAATAAAAATGTTTTTTTAAATGTCGAATCCATTCAGCCCCTAATGATTTATGAGCATGGAAGGATTTGAACCTTCGACTTCCAGAGTCGGAGTCTGACACTCTTCCACTGAGTTACATGCTCAAATCATTTAGTAGTATTATACCCAAAATTTTAAAAATTCATAGAAAAGATTTAGAATAAGTTGTTAAATTGTGTGTTTTAAAAATTAAAAACACACAATTTAACAACTTATTCTAAATCTTTTCTATTAGGATTTCTTGAAGGATCATTTGACAGGAAACCAAAAACAAAAAGAGAAGTAAAGAAAATTACTACTGTATAAACTAAAATCTTTAATGTTAACATAAAACTTTATCTCCGAGAACTATTGTTAATAACAAGTATAACAAATTCTGACCAAAATTATATATATTAAATATTTTTAAATTGTAAAAAGTGGATAAATTTTTAAAATAGTTAACTGTAAAGAAGTTATTTCCGATTTAACGTCAACTATTGATTGATTATTCTTGATTGTATTTAATACTCCCTCAACAATTACATAATCTCCTTTACGATAATATTTTATAATATCATCACCTAAATTACCCCAAGCAACTATACTCAAATTTTCAAATAAAAAAAAATTTTTGAAATAAGGAAAAATAGCATTAAACTGAACTAATGTTATTTGATTTTTATAAAAATTTTGAATTGGCTCTGTTTTAAGTTTTAATATAAAAATTGACTTATTCATACATTTTTATACTAAATTAAATTGTTAAATCTCTTTGTTTTGAAACTTTTTCATAATTTAAGTCTTTAAGTGTTTTTAAAATTTTTTCAAAATATTCTTGCAAATAAACTTCTAAAGTTACAAAATTATTTTGGTCAATGTCAAAATTCTTATACAAAGTTAGGGTCTCACTTGAAAAATTTTGATCTTCTTCTAGAATTTCTACAAAAGCCAAACGTTCATTAATATTTGAACTCCATTCAAATAAACTTGTAAATTGTCGAGCTAATTTTAATATCGACATTGGAATTAAATTTAATTTCGCTGTTTGCCCTGATAATTTTTCACATAAACCAATAATTTCTGAAGAAACCCATGAACGGGGGCCGCCTAAAAAAAAAGTCTTATTTTTTGTATTATCAATTAATAAAGTTTTTAAAGCGATATTTGCAGCATCTTGCGTATCAATATAGGCAACTGGTAAAGACTCACTAGTAATCCAAATTGGTTGTTTATCTAATACTGGAATTGCATATTGGCTAATTAGTGCTTGATAAAAGCCCGCAAGTCTAAAGATTGTATAAGGTATATCCGAATCTTTTAATGCATCTTCAATTTCAGTTTTCATTTTCATTAATGGAATGAAAGGGTATTTTTCAGCATTTAAAATTGAAAAGAAAATAAATCTTTTAATTTTTGCAATTTTTGCAAGTCGAATTAATATTAATTTTCCAACTAAGTCAGTTTCTTGTAAATTGTTTATATCATCTGCTCTTGTTGTTGATGCATCAATAACGGCTGTTACTCCTTTAAATGATAAAGGTAAAGTTTCAGGCATTGTTAAATCTCCGTAAACTAATTGTGCTCCTAATTCCCTTAGAAAATTAGCTTTTTTTCGGTTTCGAACTAAACAACGAACTTGAAATCCATCTTCTAATGCCTTACGAACTATTTGACGACCCAATGTACCCGTTGCTCCAATAACAAGTAAAGTCATTTTAAATAAAATATTATAATAAAGTTTTTTACTAAATTTTATCATAAATTATAGATTTTTTTTATTTAAATATAGACTATGTTATTCGTCACTTCATTCTTACGTTATTTTGTTTTAAAGTTAGATAGACTTTACTACTTTTTTTTTTGCGCCTCTTAAATTATATATCAATTTTAGATTAAAGATTTAAAATTTAAAAAATGGGAGAAAATAATTTAAAAAAATTAATAAACCAACCTTACAAATATGGGTTTGCAACAAAAATTGAAAAAGAAGAATTTCCAACAGGTTTAAATGAAGATATTATTAAATTAATTTCAAAAAAAAAAAATGAACCAAGTTTTATGTCGAAATTTCGATTAAAATCTTATCAACGTTGGAAAAATCTGATCAAACCTGATTGGGCATTTTTAAATTATATTGATATTAATTATGAAGAGATTAGTTATTACTCAGCACCAAAACTAAAAAAAAAATTAAATAGTCTTGATGAAATTGATCCTGAATTAAGAGAAACTTTTGAAAAGTTAGGTATTCCAATAAATGAACAAAAAAGATTAGCAAATGTAGCAGTAGATGCAGTTTTTGATAGTGTTTCAATTGTAACTACCTTTAAAAAAGAGCTTGCAAAATTTGGTGTTATTTTCTGCTCAATATCAGAAGCCATTCAAAAATATCCCAAATTAATTGAAAAATACTTGGGTACAATTGTTCCTATTGGTGATAATTTTTTTTCTGCTTTAAATTCTGCGGTTTTTAGTGATGGATCTTTTTGTTATATACCTAAAAATATTCAATGCCCAATAGAATTATCAACCTATTTTAGAATTAACGATGAATTTTCAGGTCAATTTGAACGTACCTTAATTATTGCAGAAGAAAATAGTTTTGTTAGTTATTTAGAGGGTTGTACTGCCCCTAGATATGAAACAAATCAACTTCATGCCGCAGTTGTTGAACTAATTGCTTTAGAAAATGCCGAGATAAAATATTCAACAGTACAAAACTGGTATGCTGGAAATGAAAATGGGGTAGGAGGAGTTTATAATTTTGTAACCAAACGTGGTCTATGTGTTGGAAAGAGTTCAAAAATTTCTTGGACCCAAGTAGAAACAGGCTCTTCAATTACTTGGAAGTACCCAAGTTGCATGTTACTTGGAGAAAATTCAAAAGGTGAATTTTATTCAGTTGCTTTAACAAATAATTATCAACAAGCAGATACAGGAACGAAAATGCTCCATTTAGGGCAAAAAACTCGAAGTACAATTATTTCTAAAGGAATATCGGCTGGATATTCAATAAATAGTTATCGTGGCTTAGTTAAATTTAGTAAACAAGCAATTAATAGTAGAAATTATTCACAATGTGATTCTTTGCTAATTGGAAATAAATCACAGGCAAATACATTTCCTTATGTTCAAGTTTTAAATTCTAGCTCAAAACTTGAACATGAGGCGTCGACGTCAAAAATTGGTGAGGAACAAATTTTTTATTTTCTGCAACGGGGAATTCCTTTAGAGGAAACAGTAGGTTTAATTATTAGTGGTTTTTGTAAAGATGTTTTCAACAAATTACCCCTTGAATTTTCAGAAGAAGCAGATCGATTATTAAGTTTAAAATTAGAAGGGAGTGTAGGATAATGAAAAAATACATTGAAGAAAAATACGTTTTTAGCAAAGATGTAGATTCTAATTTACATGGTGAAGATGTTTTTTTCAGATTTGAAGATGAAGATATAAAAAAAGAAAAAAAACTTCTTTTAGAAATAAAAAATTTACATGCTACAGTTAATGATAATGAAATTTTAAAAGGTATAAATTTAAAAATTAATGAAGGAGAAACCCATGCTATAATGGGGCCAAATGGTTCCGGAAAAAGTACATTAGCAAAAGTATTAGTAGGTCACCCAGGATATCAAATAACAAAAGGAAGTGTTTTTTTTAAGGGTAAAAATTTACTTGAGCTTGAACCTGAACAAATATCGCATCTTGGGTTATTTTTAGCATTTCAATACCCGTTCGAAGTTAATGGAGTAACAAATGCGCAGTTTTTAAGAACTGCTTATAATTCAAAACTAAAATCTTTAGGGTTGCCTGAAGACAAGGATCCTTTAGCATTCTACAAAGTTATATCAGATAAGTTGTCAATTGTTGGAATGAATCCAAAATTTTTAGAGCGTAACGTAAATGAAGGATTTTCAGGTGGCGAAAAAAAACGGAATGAAATTCTACAACTAGCACTATTAGATTCGCAACTAGCAATTTTAGATGAAACTGACTCAGGACTTGATATTGATGCTTTACAAGAAGTTTCAACTGGATTTAATAAAATAATGCGACTAGATAAAGCTGCAATAATCATAACACATTATCAACGATTATTAAACTATATTCCGCCAGATTTTGTTCATGTTATACGTGACGGTCAAATTGTTAAGACAGGTGGACTGGAATTGTCCCATGAACTTGAAAAACGTGGTTATGATTGTATTGAAAGTTAAATATTCTTAAAATAAATTGTATAGTTATAAAAAAATATACTATAATTAATTATAAAATAAACTTTAATATTTTTCTTAATTTTTAATAGTAAAAAAAAAAAATGTCACATACAGTAAAAATTTACGATACTTGTATTGGTTGCACACAATGTGTAAGAGCTTGTCCAACTGATGTTTTAGAAATGGTTCCATGGGATGGATGTAAAGCTAACCAAATTGCTTCAGCACCAAGAACGGAAGATTGCGTTGGTTGTAAGCGTTGTGAAACTGCTTGCCCTACTGATTTTTTAAGTGTTAGAGTTTATTTAGGCGGGGAAACAACTCGAAGCCTTGGTTTAGCTTATTAATCCTTAGTTTTTAATTGAGTTATATAATTCTTAAAACTATATAACTCAATTAAAAATTGCTTAGAATTTAATTTAAAAATCCATATGAGTGTAAACCTTTTCCTAAAAAGTTCACACCTAAATAGCAAACCCAAACAATAAAAAACCCAAATGATCCTAAAAAAGCAGCTCTTTTTCCACGCCAACCTTTTGTTAAGCGTGCATGTAAATAAGAAGCAAAAATTAACCATGTAATTAAGGCCCATGTTTCTTTTGGGTCCCAGCTCCAGTATGAACCCCATGCTTCATTAGCCCAGACAGCACCCGAAATTATCCCCATTGTTAAAAATGGAAACCCAATACCAATTGTACGATAACTCCAATTATCTAAACTTAAAATTAAACGTTGGCGATCAGTTTTTGCTTCTGTTATAATATTTGATGTTTGATTTAAGGAAAATGCACTCGTTGTTAATTGAAATACAAAATTTTCTTCTACAAATTGCTCTTTAATTGATTTTTTTGTTAATATCTTTTTGTCTTTATATAGAACTAAATAGAGAATTGAAAATAATGACCCTAATAATAAAGTTGCATAACTTAGCATCATCATACTAACATGTAACATTAACCAATTAGACTGCAAAGCTGGAACAAGTGGACTACTTTTTTGCATAGCAGTTGGCAAACTCAAACTTGCAAAGCCTTGCACTAAAACAATTAATGGTAAAACAAGAGCTCCAATAACCCTGCTTCTTGTTTTAAATTCAATAAATTGATAAATAAATAATAATAAACATGAAAGAAACATTAATGATTCATATAAATTACTTAATGGAAAAAAATTATAATTATACCAACGCCAAGATAAATAAAAGAATAAGATTACATTTGAGTTTACAGCACTAAATTTTGCTAAATTACAGATTAAATTGTTATTAACAATAATTAAACTAAACCAATATAAACACATTGTTAATAATAGATTACAAAAAATAGCATTCGCTAAAAAATTTTGATAGGCGTCTAAATTTAGAGTTACTATAGAAGTATGCATATTTTAATTTAATTAAAAATAAGAAATCTTTTAAAAACTTTAACTCTCAAAGATACGTAGTTTAAAGTCTAATAGCCAAAAAAGTTTTCATTTTAGTTTTTTCTATCTACTCAAAAATCTTTAATATCTTATATATAAAATATTTTTAAAATTCAATTTATAGCAAGATATCTACGTTCAAAAATAAATTCTAAAATGATACTTTTCGAAGATTTTGCGAAAAAAGAATTCTATATTAAGTATAAATTAAAAATTTAATTAATTTAAGAAAATATAAAACTTAATTTTTTTTTAGAAAAATTTATTATTATTATTATCAAAAAATTAGTTAAAAATGTTACAGCTGGAAATAAATTGTATTATTAATAAAATTTTTGTTTTTAAAGATTGTTGTCTGAATTGGTAAATAATACCATGAAAAACCATCCATAAACTTATTTTTAATAAACATAAAAAAAATGTTCTATGTTTTAAAAACATTGAGGATCATTTTTGTTATGTTAAAGTTTCTATTAATTATCTATTCAACCTACCTCTTTGCTAAATGATAAAGTTTGCAATACTAATTAGATGGCATGTGGATACAATTCGATGACGATAGTCTATGCAACACTATTTAAAGATAAAGACCAACACAATAAATAGAAACAAATGTTTGGAAAAGGGTTGTCAATTCTTACTATTAAGCAAGCATGTACAACAGAAGTAGAAACTATTTAATTGCAATAAGTCCTTAGGCAGCTTTGATAAATTGAAAGGTTGAACATGGGGTTGATAAGTGCAGAAAGTTTTTGAAATATTAAATTATTTAGGTTCTTGCATAAATGTATTATATTATAAATATGAATATTAAAAGCGAAATTATAAATACATAAAATAAAAGTTAAACAATATTAATTAAATAGCTCTTTCAATTAAGTTTGTAGAAATTAGTAGATTTATTATATAATAATATAATGAATAATTAAGAATATTTTCTAAGTTATTTAAATTCAATTTGATTAAGTAATTTTAATATACTTTATAGTATATTATAACCCAGAAAAATTGCAAAAATCTTAAAAACCAAAATTATAATATAATTTAAATTATTAAAAGGAGAATTTTATGGTTAATTGGCAAGTTATCGGTCAGTTATTATCTGCGACTTTGATCGTATTAGCTGGTCCAGCAGTTATTTTCGTATTAGCATTTAAAAAGGGTAATCTTTAATCTATTTTGTAGATTGGTTATTTTTTTCAGCTTAGAAGCCCAATTTAAAAAGAAAGGGCTCTAAGCTTATTTTTTTATTATTAGACCTTCTAATTCCTTCTCGGAAATAGTCTGACTTTTTGAGACATACGCATTATCTTCAGTTAAAAATAACATACAATGACAATCTTTTCTTTCTCTCATTGGTAAACAAGGGCAATTCCAAAATGAAGCTGCAACTTCTTCTTCGTTATCGTCATAATAACGGCAAGGACAAAGTGGTGCGCCTAAATCTTTTTTGTTTTGCGCCAAGCCTTCTAAAACATAAGCTGTTACACTTAAATCGGAACAAAAAAATGTATTTGATTTTATTGCATAAGATTCTGCAAATTGTCTCATTGCCTCTAAGATTTCTTTATCCATTTTAGTTAACAATTAGTATACTTACACATTTATTTAAAACTAGAGGGCGATAACTAAAACTTAATTTAAAATTTGACCACTAGTTTTGAATTACTAAATAAGTTTAATTGCTTTTAGACCTAAGAATAAACCTGAAGCTAGACCAAAAGCTATACCTAAAAGTAAAATATAATCAATAAAAACAATCATTTTTTGTTATTTTAATATAAATATTTGATTTTCTAATTAAAAAAAGTATTACCATAATAATATATAAAATAAATTTTATTTTTCAATTTATAAATATTATAAACTATTCGAACAAAAATTTTTCTCATTAATTATTTTTTGTTTAACTATAAAAATAACTTTAATGAGTTAGTATTCTAACGAGGTTAAATTTTTATGGCTAATTTTATTAAACCGTACAACAATGATCCATCAGTTGGACATTTATCAACTCCAATTAGTAATTCTGCAGCAACAAGAGCTTTTTTAGGTAATTTACCAGCTTACAGACCTGGACTTTCACCTTTATTACGTGGATTAGAAGTAGGGATGGCACATGGTTATTTATTAGTAGGTCCTTTTGACAAATTCGGTCCTCTGAGAAATTCTCCTGCTGCCTTACTAATTGGTTTTTTATCAGCAATTGGATTAATTATAATTCTAACGGTTTGTTTAACAATTTATGGAAACGCAACGTTTCAAACAGAATCAAGTTTTTATGACCGTTTTTCAAATAAAGAATTACAAACACGTTCAGGTTGGGCACAATTTCGTTCTGGCTTTTTAGTTGGTGCATGTGGAGGTGCTAGTGTAGCATATTTAATTTTATCAAATTTAGGATAAATTAGGCGGCTTTTCGAAACAAACTTTTAAATTTTTTTAACTTAATTATCTATTATCTAAACAGATAATTAAGTTAAAAAAACTTAGAAGTTTAATTCAGCTGCTTGAACTTTTTCAAATTGTTTTTTCTTAATTACTAAGAAAATTTGACATAACAAAATTGAAAAACATAATGCCATATAACCTACAATTCTACTTGGACTTTGTAACACAATTTCCGTTTCGTTTTGGCCAAAACCACCTACGTTTGGATCTTTAGTTAATGGTTGATCAAGTTGCACTAATGATTTTTCAGAAACAATTAAGTTTAAACCTGCTGGAATTGATTGTTTAACTTCTTTTCCTTCTACAGCTTCAATAATAATTGTACTTTCTCCTTTCTCAGAAACTGTAATTTGCTTAATCTGACCACTTACCGTTGCTGTATATACGTTATTATTACTTTTTTCTCCACTTGGGTAAACTTGTCCTCGTCCACGATTTCCCCCAACATAGATTGGGTATTTAATAAAATAAATATCTTTATCTTTTTCTGGGTCTGGTGCTAAAACTGGGAAAATAATTTCTTGGTGATCATTCCCACTAATTGGTCCAACAACTAAAATGTTTTCATTGTCAGCACTATAAGGTGTAATGTAAACACCTTTACTTTTCTCTTTAACTTCGGCTGGAATTTGATCTTTTGGTGCCAATTTAAAACCTTCAGGCAAAATTACTACTGCACCAACATTTAAACCACCTAATTTTCCATTTGCTAAAATTTGCTTTGAATTGTTATCATAGGGAATTTTAACAATCGCTTCAAAAACCGAATTTGGTAAAACAGCTTGAGGAGTTTCAATCTCAACTGGTTTTTGTGCTAAGTGACAGTTTGCACAAGCAATTCTACCATTTGCTTCACGCGGATTTGAGTACGCTTGCTGAGCAAAAATTGGATATGCCTGTGCAGTACTTACAATTGTAAAATTAAAAAAACCTAGAATTAATGCAATCAAACTTGCTTTAAAAAGATTTTTGTGTTGAATTTTTAATCCAAAAATTTTCATATTTTTAAATATATATATATATATTGAAAGTAAATCGATATGTTTTCTTAGTGTTTAGGAAAAATTAAAGTCAGAAATTAATTTGATTTTAAAAATAAACAAGCATAAGCTCCAACCCCATATAATAAAATCAATACCAAGGCAAGCAGTAGTTGAGTAAACGGGTCTGCTGATGGTGTAAAAATAGCGCTAATTATTGTTGCAATTATAACTATATATTTCCAAAATTTTAACATTTCTTGACCAGAAAAAATATTAAAGATACTAAGTAAGACTTGAATAATTGGTAATTGAAATAATATACCAGTCCCAAAAAATAATATACCAATAAATCCTATATACTGATTAAATGCAAGTAAAGGCTCGACACTGTTTTTTCCATAACTGATAAAAAATCCTAAAGTTGCCGGAACTAAGACAAAATAAGAAAAAATTAAACCGAAGCCAAATAAAATAATTGAACTTAATATAAGATATAGAACAATATTTTTTTCATTTTTATTTAGTCCAGGTAATAAAAAAAATATTACTTGATTAAACAATATTGGGCTTCCAATTAACAATCCAGTGTATAATGATATTTCTATTGTCGAAAGAAAATATTCTCCTGGTGATAATTGAAAAAAGCGAATATTTCGTACTGGTTTTTCCAATATTGAAACAATTGGCTCAATATTTACAAACGCAAAAATTATAAAAATTAAAATAAGTAAAAGTGACTGTAAAAGTCGTTGACGAATTTCTTCAAAGTGTTCTTCAAAAAAAAACTCAACTTTGTTTTTTTGCAAACTTTTTTTTAAAGTCTCTAATTTTATATTAAAAAAGTTGGAAAAAGTGCTTTGATTGTTTATCATAAACTTTTAATTTTAGAAAATTAATTAACAATAAATTAATTGTTTTAACACAATAATTTAATTAAAAGGAAGACGTTTTTTAGTTAAAATTTGAATACCAAATAAGCGTGCTGCAGCTGTTTTAGCTTGTTGTGAAAGTAAAATTTTATTTGCTGTTGGATCATCTTTTGATTCTTCTAATTCATTTAACGCTATTTTAAGTTGTTCATCTGCTAGTTCTTCGCTTATTTCTAGCGTAGGTTCATATGAAGTTAATAAAATTTGTACAAAGTCATTATTAACAGCTGCAATTCCACTGAATGAAATCATTGGTAACCATTCATTTTCACTTTTCTCAATCAATATCAAACCAGGATCAACAGTTGTAACCATTGAAGTATGTCCTGGAAGAATTCCTATTTGACCAGTTGAACTAGTTAGTACAACTTTTTCTGCTTGACCTGTCCAACTTTCTTGGTCGGGAGCATTAATTGTTACATTTAAACGCATTTATTTATTTTGAAAGTTAATTATAGATTTTTAGATTTTGTAATTACTTCTTGAATGTCACCAACAAGATAGAATGATTGTTCTGGTAATTCATCTAATTCGCCTTTTAAAATCATTTGGAAACCTTTAATTGTTTCTTCTAACGGAACATATTTACCAGGGGCACCTGTAAAGATTTCTGCAACAAAGAAAGGTTGAGATAAGAAGCGCTCAACTTTACGGGCACGCGCTACTAATAAACGATCCTCTTCAGATAATTCATCAATACCTAAAATTGCAATAATATCTTGTAATTCTTTATAACGTTGTAATGTTTTTTGAACTGCTTGGGCTGTTGCATAATGTAATTCACCAACAATGCTTTTTTGTAACATTGTTGATGTTGATTCTAATGGATCAACAGCTGGATAGATACCTTTCGCTGCTAAGCCACGTGATAATACTGTAGTTGCATCTAAGTGCGCAAATGTTGTTGCTGGTGCTGGGTCAGTTAAATCATCTGCAGGTACATAAACTGCTTGAATAGAAGTAATTGAACCTTGTGTTGTAGATGTAATACGTTCTTGTAATGCACCCATTTCTGTTGCTAAAGTTGGTTGATAACCTACGGCTGAAGGCATACGACCTAATAGTGCAGAAACTTCTGAACCAGCTTGTACAAAACGGAAAATATTATCGATAAAAAGTAAAACGTCTTGTTTATTTACATCTCGGAAAAATTCAGCCATTGTTAACGCTGTTAAACCTACACGCATTCTTGCCCCAGGTGGCTCGTTCATTTGTCCATAAACTAACGCTACTTTTGATTCTGGTAAATTCTGTTTATTAATTACACCAGATTCTTTCATTTCTTCATATAAGTCATTTCCTTCACGAGTTCGTTCACCTACACCCCCAAATACGGAAACACCACCATGCGCTTTAGCAATGTTATTAATTAATTCCATAATTAATACAGTTTTACCTACACCAGCACCACCAAATAAACCAATTTTTCCACCACGACGATATGGAGCTAATAAATCTACAACTTTAATACCAGTTTCAAAAATTGATGGCTTTGTTTCTAACTCTGTAAATGCAGGTGCTGTTCTATGAATTGGCAATGTTGCAGTATTACTATCAACATCTCCTAATTCATCAACTGGAACTCCTAACACATTAAAAATTCTACCAAGCGTTTGAGTACCTACAGGTACACTAATTGGGGCTCCTGTATCAACTGCTGTTGAACCGCGCTTTAAACCATCTGTTGAACTCATTGCAACAGCACGCACACGATTATCACCTAATAATTGTTGAACTTCACAAACAATTGTTCCAGAGTCACTTTTAACTTCAATTGCATTGTAAATTTTTGGTAATTTTCCAGATGGAAAAGCAATATCTAATACTGGGCCAATAATTTGACAAGTGTACCCAATTGATTCGTTTGTTGTTGCCATTATTTTTCTATATAACAGTTATTTAGAAAATCGATAAGGTTTCAGAAAATTCGAACATTATTATTAATTAAAATTAAAACTTAATCAATTAAAGTATTAAAAAATTTTTTGACAAGTATTAAAAAAATTAACTATTAAGATAAATTATACACGTATTTTAAAAAATATATAGATAAGATTATTCAAAAACTTAAATATAAATTTTTATTTAAAATAACACTATTAATAGTAATACTTTTGTAATATAGTAAAAAAAAGATTAACATTAATAATATTTTCTTAATTTACTTTTTTTTTTAGTAATAACTTGACTATTTTTCATAATTAAGTTATTTAATTATTAGCAGCATTTTTTAGATAAGTATGTATTATATATATAATATATGATATATAATATTACATTAACTAGTAATTTGAAAATATTATTGAATATAATACTTCAAATTTTTAATTTAATAGTAGAACTTTCTAATTAAACTTTATATATTTTAAATATAAATATTTAATTCGTAATATATTGTTTTAAATAAAAAGTTTTTTATTATATGTGTATTAAAAAATTAGTATTATTATTAATATAAAAAAAAGTAAAAATAATAATTAAAAAAAAACATTAAAAATATGACAGCAGAAATAATAAATGCTCTATACTCTAGAGTTTTTTATTCTAATTCAATTTTAAATACAAACGACTACCAAACAATTGCTAACAATTCAGAAAGCGTAAAAATTAAACAAAAAATCACATTCTCAGGTAATATTGCAAAAAAATCTTATAAAATAAAAACATTTCGTCGTAAAAAGTGGTTCTTTTTAAGTGATTTTAATAAAATTCAAGTAAATTCAAACAGAAAATTTGTAAATAAAAAAGAACTGAAAAATATGGAGTTTTATTTTCCATCATTCTTAGTAAAACATTATACTATGAATGGTGAAATAAGATCAAAAAGATACTTAACTGAACATTATCGATCAATCAGTGTTCAGAAATTAAGTACACTAAAAACTTTAAATAAATGGTTTAGTTCTAATTTAGAAACTTGTAATTATTTGGAAGATTTACCTCAATTATGGCTTGAAAATCGTTTAAATGCTTTAAACTATAGAATTTTTTATTCTAATTCAATTTTAAATACAATAAATGATTATGAGAAGGAAAAGGTTCAACACGAAGAAGAAGATCATAATTTACCTAGTACTATAAAACTAACAGGACTTAATTTTTATAATCAAAAAATAAGGCCAGCAATACACAAATCCTATGTTACTAAGTATTCAATTTCGCCGGAACGTCGACTTGCTTTTTTAAACTTACCTAGATATAAACACTTTTCATTACGCTTAAAAACTGGAGGAGGATTTAGCACAATTGTTAAAGAAACCGAATGGAACGATCGTTCTGATGGGAATGGCTGGGGAGACTATTGGTATGAAGAAACACTCAGTCATGGTGATGGTGAAGACTGGTTAGGGTTTGAAAAAGCAGGGATAAATGTTGAAAAAGGTATGTTGTCAGAAGGTGGTCCTAGTTTAAAAACTGGAAGAGAGAAAATAATAATAGACAATCGAATAAGGAATGTTGGAAGTTCAGACGATTTTTTAGGATTAGGACCAAAGTTACCTAAAAATCAAAAGAAAGTAGGTAAATATTCAGCATGGAGACCGGGTTCTTTTTGGTATGATCACGGGTGGAAACACGACCTTGGCCCCTCTATGTCAGAAATATATAAATTCAAGAAAAAACAAGGATTTTTTAATTTCAGTTTTATTCCAAAGTTAAGAATATTTGTACCCATATCTACTAAATGGAAAAATACAAGAACAATTCGGGGTTGGCGTCATAGAGGTATGATTTGGTCAGCTATGGAGGATTGGTTGTCTGAATTTGGGATGGGTCGTAAAAGTCCATTTTCAGAAGATATTAGTCGTTTTGCTCAAAGTAGTCTACTTCTAAAATCGAATGACAGTGCATCATTTAAAGAGCGTTATACTCGTTTTGTCTTTCTAACACAAAAAGGTCCGAAAATATTTAATAATTTAAATTATCTTCTAAATAAAGAGGTTTATCGGGCATTATTAGAAAGATCAAAGTCATATAATAGTTCTAATTTGAGACTAGAAAATATAGGGGCTTTAATTGAACCACCAATAGAAAGAGTTATTTTTGGTTGCAAAAATTATCGAGATGCACAACTTATTCCAATGGATTCAATTGTTTTTGCCGATTCTCTAGTCACTTCACAACAGCAAAAAAAAATACAAGGTGGTTCATTTTTGTCACCGTGGGATCAACTAGAAATCTTTTTACGAAAAAAAAGTAATCCTTTAATTACAAAACTAGAGAAAAAATATGATGTTAACTTAATTTATTTAAGAAATTTAGGAGGGAAATTTCACTCACTTTCTCAAGATATAATTCCTGCCTCTGCAAATCGACTTCGGAGTACTCTACAAACAGAAGATAATCTTAAAAATAATGAAAGATCTCCAATGTGTACTCAAAAATCAACTGTAATTATTATCCCAGAATTTTTTGGAATGAAAAAATCTCATTTACCTGTAAAAATGTTAAAAGAAGAAGGATTTGTTTATAACATTGCAACTAAAACAAAAAATGTTAAAGTTAAAATGAAAGTTAAGTTAAAATAATTACGGTTTAATTTTAAGTTAAATTAAAATATTAAAGTTTTAAAGTAATTTTTTCTTTTAAATTACTTATTGTGCACTACACAAAATTTGATATTGTGATCTAGCTCAATTAATTAAGAATAGGATTATAATTAAAAAGATAAATTTTATAATGGATGAGACACCAAAAACAAATTTTACCTTACAATTTAATTGCCGAAAAAATTGTTCTTGGAACTATTTTAACAAACTCTGACGCAATAAATTTCGTTTGTCAAATTTTACCAATTGAAGCTTTCTATTTAAAAAGTCACCAATATATTTATCGTGCTGCATTAGTACTAAATGCAAATAATCAAACCGTTGATTTAATAACTCTTAGTAATTGGTTACAAGATAATAATTTAATAGAAAAAATTGGCGGGTTAGGTACATTAAATAATTTGGTAGAGAAAATTGTAGGTTTTATAAATTTAAATGAATATACAGCACTAATACAAGATAAATATATACGAAGATTACTTATTATATTTGGTAATGAAATTGTGAAATTGGGTTATCAAACAAATTTACCATTAGAAAAAACTTTTGCACAAATTGAACGGAAATTATTTAAACTTAGCAAAAGAAAAAAATTTAAAAATTTAAGCACAACAGGTGAAATTTTAACAGAAATACTCCTTGAAATAAAAAAAAACGAAAACGTTGAAAATTTTAATGGGTATAAGTCTAATTTTGAAGATTTAAATCTAATTACTCAAGGTTTTCAAAAATCAGATTTAATAGTTATTGCTGGTAGACCCGCAATGGGAAAAACTGCATTCGCTTTAAATGTTACATTAGATATTGCTATAAAGTACAATATACCTGTTATTTTTTTTAGTTTAGAAATGACAAAATATCAATTAATGTATCGTTTATTAACTATTGAGACTAAAATTAATACAAATCGAATTAAAACTGCTCAGTTAAATGAAATTGAGTGGAAAAATGTAAACAAAGCAGTAAAAAAACTATCGAATTTACCATTGTATATTGATGACACAGGAACTATTTCACTTTCCGAAATTCATTTTCGGATTCAAAAAATAAAACTACAATTTGGAAAAATTGGGTTCGTTGTTATAGATTATTTACAATTATTAGAAACTGTTCAAAAAAACGAAAATCGTGTTCAAGAAATCTCAAAAATAACGCGAAGTTTAAAAGGATTTGCAAGAGAATTTGATACTCCAATTTTTGTTCTCTCGCAACTAAGTAGAAACGTTGAAAGTAGAACTAACAAAAGACCAATTTTGTCAGATTTAAGAGAAAGTGGTTGTATTTATTTTAATGATTGTTTAAGTTCTAATTTAAATCAAATAGGGGTATATCAACATAATAAAAATTTAATAATGAAAACAAAAAAGTTTAAAATTAAATCTTCTGGATTAAAGCCAGTTTTTTTAGTGAAAAACTTTATTAATTTGACAACGAATTTAACAGCTAACCATAAATTATTAACAAATTTAAAATGGCAACGAATTGATGAGTGTAATTATTTAACAATTGGTAAATTTAGTTTCTTTTTACCAAAAAAAAATTTAAAATCAATTGTTAAATTTAATTTTAAACAAATTTCTTATACAGGATTAAAGATAGTTTGTGATTTTGAGGTTAATAGTTCCAAGTCCTTTTTTTATAATAGTTTTATTTTACACAATTCAATAGAACAAGATGCTGATATTGTATTAATGCTGTACAGAGATGAATATTATTATGAGAAAACTGAAAATAAAGGTATTGCAGAACTAATTATTGCAAAACATAGAAACGGGCCAGTAGGAACAATTCAACTCGGTTTTAATAATTCTTTAACAAAGTTTTTTAATTTTTCTTAAAAATTTTACATTAATAATGGTAAATGAACTATAATTTATAGAAAGTATAATTAAAATAAAAAAAATATATAAAATTATGGCAGCATCGTATTTACCCGCAATTCTTGTACCCGTTGTTGGGATTGTATTCCCTGGTTTAAGCATGGCTTTTTTATTTACTTATATTCAAAAAGAAGAACTTAATTAATGGCCAGAAACTATAAGTCTTATATTGTTTTAAAACAATATAAGACTTATAGTTTCTGGCCATTAATTAAGTTCTTCTTTTTGAATATGAGACAAGAATATACCTAAAATCGAATGAAACAGGAAATACCCAAGTTTTAGTAATAAAACGAAAAGTCAAGATAATTTTTAAATAACAAAGTTATTATAAATGCTTATAATCGGAGTTTTAATTAAAATTAAAACCATATTTTTTTAATTTTAATTAAAACTCCGATTATTAACTGAATCTTTTAATTATTTTTTACCATATTATTCGTTTTTGATAGTTTATGGGTTAAAATGTTGTCAACGATAAAATAGTTCGATTATTTCCACCAAAATATTGTGACTTAGAATAACTTCCCATTTGTTAACTAAAGAATTATTAAAAACAGTAATTTTTATCAGTACCTAAATTATTTCTAGATATATTTTATCATCTGTGACTAATATCTCTCCAATTTGTAAACAAGCTTTTGAGTGTCTCTTGCGAATTGGAAATTAGGACTTGAAAAATAAATATTAAACTTAAACTTTCTTTGTCCATTTTTTTCTTATTCTCGAACTTTTCTCGTTGTTTGACTAACTCGAACTGGAGTTTTACCAATCATCTTCCTCAGGCTCTTTCCAATCCGGCCTCGGACCTTTTCCAATTATTTCTTCTCTTGTTACTGGTCGTTTTGCTTTATGAATAGCATATTCAACAGCTAAATTTTCTTGAACTGGAATTTCACAAAAACTTGTATCATATTCATAATATCTTCCTAATCGTTTTTCAATATATGGTCCCCCTTCTTTTAACCATCCTTTAACAATATTTGCATAAAATCCCACTGCCTTTTCATTATATATGTTACTAATAATATCTTTATTAAATTTATTAAGAATAAAAGATGGAAGAGGAAAAACGTATAATTTAATTTTTGATTGTCCAGGTTTAATATCTAAATAATATGGATGTCTTACTGCCAAAAGCAAACTTCGAATGGTTTTAACCGGTGTTTCTAATACCGCTTGTGCAGCTTGATTTTCAATATTTTGTTGAATTGATCTACGTAGAGGTCGCGCACCCATAGCCGGATCAAAACCTTCATCAATTAAAATTTGTTTAGCATCATCATCAATATGTAAAACAACATTTTTCTTTCTTAATCGTTTTGATAATTGATTAATTAAAATTTCTAAAATTTGAGTAACATCCGATTTTCGTAATGGATGGAAAACTATAATATCATCGATACGGTTGACAAACTCAGGACGGAAAAAAGATTTAACTTCACCAAGTACTAAATTCCGAACTTCATCATCTTCAGCTTCATCTTCATCATCTAAAGCAATCTTAGCATCTAACTCTTTGAATTTTTCGTCTTCAAGTTCTTGTTTCTCGTATTCCTGATAATATTTTTCAATATCCTTTTCTAATTGTTGTTTCATTTCTGCATCATACTCTGCATCCGATGAATTTATTTCAGCAAGTGTTAATTCTTTTTCCTTAACGTCTTGTTTTACAAACTCCTTATAATCTTCCCAGAAAAACGTTGGAGCTTTATATTCATCAAAACTTGAGTCAATTGTATTCGAATCACTTTTTTCTGATTCATTATCTATAATAGAAACATTTTTATTGAAATGTGAATCAAGGTGTTTTGAACCTAAATTTGATGTCATTACAATAATCGTATTTGTAAAGTCAATAACTTTACCTTGTGAATCAGTTAATCGCCCATCATCTAAAACTTGTAATAATAAATTAAAAATATCTGGATGTGCTTTTTCAACTTCATCAAATAAAACTAGACTGAAGGGTCTACGACGAACAGCCTCTGTTAATTGTCCACCTTCATTATAACCCACATATCCAGGAGGGGATCCAATTAAACGTGCAACCGTGTGCTTCTCCATATATTCTGACATATCAAGACGAACTATTGTATCGGCTGAACCAAAGAAATAATCACCTAAAGCTTTTGTCAATTCCGTTTTCCCTACCCCAGTTGGTCCACAGAATAAAAAACTAGCAATTGGTCGATCAGGGTTAGAAATACCAACACGCGATCGTTTTACAGCATTAGAAATTTTTGTTACAGCCTCTTCTTGTCCAATAACACGTTGATGTAGCTCACGTTCCATACGTATTAATTTATCTGCTTCAGCTGCACCAAGTTTATTTAGTGGAATTCCCGTCCAAGACGAAATTATATCAGCAATGTGTTCTTCGTGTACAGCAGGTAAAACTTTTTGATACTCAAGCTCTCCCTCTTTTGTTGTTTCTAGATTTTTTATCATTGCCGTAATTCTCGTTCTTAAGGTCATTTCAGCATCGCGTATTTCCATTGCAAGTTCAAAATCTTGCCCACGAAGCGCACGATCTTTATCCGCTAAGATTCGTTGTAGATCTTTTTCATGCACCTTAACCTCTGGATCATCACTACTCACTCGGATAATTTTTACTCTAGCGGAAGCTTCATCAACTAAATCAATTGCCTTATCCGGTAAAAATCGATCTTTAATATATCCTGTACTTAGTTCAATACTTCTCTTTAGAGTAAAATCGGGTATTCGAACATTATGAAATCCTTCATAACTTGTTCTTAAACCTTGAAGAATTGTAAGAGTTTCCGCTGGACTTGGTTCGTCTACATAAACAGGTTGAAATCTTCTTGCCAATGCCGGATCTTTCTCAATTGTACGATATTCATCAAGTGTTGTTGCACCAATACATTGGAGTTCTCCTCTTGATAAGGCAGGTTTTAAAATATTTGCAGCATCCAACGAACCTTCTGCAGACCCAGCACCAATAATTGTATGAATTTCATCAATTACAAGAATCATGGTTTTTTTCCTTTTAATTTCTTCCATAATTCGTTTAATACGTTCTTCAAATTCACCACGATACTTTGTTCCTGCAATTAAAAGACCAACATCAAGAACAGCAACTTCACGATTTGCTAAACCTTGTGTAATCTCTTGATTTGCAATTCGCAATGCTAATCCTTCAGCAACAGCGGTTTTACCTACACCTGGCTCACCAATTAAAATTGGATTGTTTTTACGTCGACGACTTAAAATCTGAGTAACTCGTTCAACTTCTTTTTCTCGTCCAATAACGGGGTCAACACTTCCATCTTCAACCATTGCCGATAGATTAGTACTAAACTCATTTAATACCGGTGTGTCCACTACGATCATCACTTCTTCGCTTTTTTCCTCTTCAAAAATGTCATCTAATTCTTTTACAAAGAAATCGCGAAAATCTTCTGTATCAAATCGGGCTCTTAATTGTTCTCTTATTTCCTCCCTTATCTCTTGTTTTTTTACTTCGGTGTCTCTAAAAATTGCTTCAAGATCTAAATCAGGCATTTTAGCACTCATGCGACGTTTAAAGTCCTCAATTTTTGCTTTACGCTCTGATTCATCTTCTGCAGCTTGTGCAGCTCTTTTTCTATCATTTTCAATTATTTCTTGAATTTTTCTTTCAATTTCTTCTTCACGTCTTTTAATTATTACACTTGCTGCATCAGCAAGCTCACCAATTTCTTGTAATAAAATTCTACGAACTTTTCCAAGATCAACCTTTAAATTTAATAAAAGTTGAGCAGCTACCCCCTCCTCATCTTCAAGCAAAGCAAGTAACAAATGTTCGGTACCAATGTAACTATGAGTAAATGCGCGGGCTTGTTGTAATGATTGTTCTAAAATACTTTTTGCGCGTGGGGTAAAAGGAATTTCAACTGAAACAAAACCTGTTCCTCTGCCAATTAAGCGGTCTACTTCACGACGAGCATCAGACAATTTAACGTCAGCGTTTCGTAATGCTCTTGAACCAATTCCTGTTCCTTCTCCTATTAAACCAAGAACAATTTGTTCCGTTCCAACAAAATTATGACCAGTACGTCTTGACTCTTCTTGTGCAAGTAAAATTACACGTAATGCTTTTTCTGTAAATCTTTCAAACATATTATTTTTTAATAAAAATACTATGGGTATATTAAAAGCCTAATATGAAGACTTTAATAATTTACTTCACAATCTAAAAATTAAACTATTTATATTTTTCTCATAAATCCACTGAGGGATAATTTGAGAACTCTCCATTTTCAATTAGTTTTATTTTTTTAATAAAAACCTTTTCTGAATAACACAAACTTTTTTAATAAAATTAATTAAATTTTAAATTACTTTAAATTTGTTTTCGGGCTTCTAAAAACGAAATGATCTAATATTATTAGTTATTTATTCTTACATTTAATTTCTTTAAAATAAATGGTTTTAAAGTTATTATGAAATATGATTATAAGTCTAGATAATTATATAAAGATCATTTGTAAGATTCTTCACCTACAAAAAAGTTTTTATAAGTTATGCAATTTTTATTTATAACTTTTGTGTTGACATAAACTCGGTTCGCAAAAGATATGAATTTTGTTATTGAACAAGCGCTTCACATGACGCTGATACAATACAAAGCTCAATGCAAACAGTATCATGGTATCTCATTTGTTGCTTTGAATATAATTCGAACGAAATCAGTCGCTGATTGACTGCCGCAAACCAGTTTTGTTCATCTGCCAATTATAAGTTAAGCTGGCTTTATCTGCCACCTTTCCGGTTTAATTGCCCTCTGGATATACACTTTCTTCTAATAATAAGTTATCTTTTATAAAAAAGTCAAGTTGTCTTTTGTTATGAATAATTTATATTTTTTTCGCCTAAGTCTTTTTATGTTATTATACTTCAACATTAAGAAAATTACAGTTTTCAATGCTAACAATTGTTTTGTTACGTGACTTTTTAAATTTAACTAGACCCGCTTCAAGGGCATATAATGTAAAGTCTTTACCAATTCCAATATTTTCACCAGCTTTAACCCTTAAACCTCTTTGTCTAATAATAATTGAACCTTTAGAAACTTTATGATTTTGAAAGCATTTTACCCCTAAACGCTTTGAATTTGAATCACGTCCATTCTTTGTACTCCCAGCACCTTTCTTGTGAGCCATTCTTTTCTCCTTAAAATTTTTAGATATTTATTGGTTGTCTACTATAAACTAATTTTATCAATATATAATTTTGTTAATTTTTGTCTATGTCCATTTTTTCTTTTGTATTTCTTTTTTGGTTTCATTTTATAAACTAAAACTTTTTGACCATCAAAATGATTTAAAATTATTCCTTCTATTTTAACATTATTTAGATAAGGAAAACCTAATTGCATTTCATCATTTTGATTTACTAATAAAATGTTATTTAAAATGACTTTTGTTCCTCGCTTTAGTGGAACATGATTCATTGTATAGTATTTGCGTGGTTCAATCCAAAATTGCCGCCCACTTGCTTCTATAATCGCGTATTCCATAAAAACTTTTTGTTTTTAATTTATTATTATTAGATTTTTAATAAACTAAACCTTTTTGTCAAAATATATAAGATAAAAAAATTTTAACCATAATAGTAATAAAAGTAGTATAATATTTTTAAATTATAATTTAAATTTAAAGTCTATAATATATGTCCATTAAATATTATTTTGTGGTAGGAAGTAAACAGTTCTTATGTGACGAGGAACCATTAGAGGAAATTTTACGAGAACGGCTTCAAAGTCTTAATGGCAAATCAAATATGTTGGTTATACCAGGTGGTTTTAATGGAGAACCACCAGTAAATTTTTGGATATTAGAAAACCCTAAATTTTTAGAAGCCTCAGAATTTCAATCACTTAAAGGAAAATTGCCAAATAACCCAATTGCTATAGTTTCAACTAGTAAAACTTTTATAACATGGTTGAAACTTCGATTAAATCATGTTTATACGGGTAATTTTAGTCAAACAAATATTAGTCCTTTAGACTTTTAAACTATTTACTTACTCGCCAAGCAAAAGGATTAACGTAAAATAACTTAACTAGTTAAGTTATTTTACGTTAATCCTTTTGCTTGGCGAGTAAGTAAATAGAATCTTACTTTATTGTTATTAATTAACGTTAACGTGATGCAAGTGCTCGATTTAATTGTTGTAAAGCTACTCGACCAATATTGTATAAAGCCCAAGATGCAGCAGCTAAAACAGGTACAAGAACTATAAGAAGACGTGGATCCATATTAAGAACTCCTTTATAATAAATTAAAATATTTACAAAGTATTTATTTCGAATTAAAATTTTTCAAGTTAAAAATATTAAAGAGAAATAACGTTTTTCTATTATTATACTATATTTCTAAATTAAAAGAAGATATTATAAATATAAAATTAATTCATTTTAAATTTCTAATATGAGTGATTTGCCTTTTACACTTGATCAGTTACGAATTTTAAGAGCAATTGCAATTGAGGGTAGTTTTAAAAAAGCGGCTGAAAGTTTATATTTATCACAACCTGCGTTAAGCTTGCAAATTAAAAATTTAGAAAAAAAATTAAACTTTGCGTTATTTGAACGACAAAAAAATACAGTTAAATTAACTGATTCTGGTCAATTATTACTAAGATATGGAAATAGAATTTTGGGACTTTGTGAAGAAACTTATCGCGCTTTACTTGATCTTCGAAATCTTCAAAGTGGAACATTAATTGTTGGTGCAAGTCAAACAACTGGAACGTATCTTGTTCCACGTTTAATAGGTTTATTTAGACAAAGATATCCTCAAGTAACAATTCAACTACAAGTCCATTCAACACGTAGAGTAGCTTGGGCTGTTGCTAATGGTCAAATTGATATTGGTATAATTGGGGGGGCAATTCCATATGAACTAAACGATATTTTAAAAATTACCCCATATGCCGAAGACGAACTAGCTCTTATTTTACCAAAATCTCATTCTTTTTCTGAAGTTACCAAAATTAAAAAAGATGATTTGTATTCTTTACAATTTATTACTTTAGATAAAAATTCCACTATTCGACGTGTTATTGATGATATATTACAACAAAATGAGATTGATACAAGAAGATTTAAAATAGAAATGGAGTTGAATTCAATTGAGTCAATCAAAAACGCTGTCCAATCTGGTCTTGGTGCCGCTTTTGTTTCTGTTTCAGCAATCCGTAAAGAATTAGAATTAGGTTTAATTCATTGGGCAAAAATTGAAAATGTTACAGTTAAAAGATTTATTTGTATTATCGAAAATCCAAATAGATATAAATCGAAAGCATGTGAACAATTTTTTGATTTTTAATAAACAATAAAATTTAGAAAAATTTTTAACTTTTGTTAAAGATTTTTAATAAGAGTTAAAAATTTTTCTAAATTTTATTTTTAGTCCCAACCTTTTTCAGTTTGTGATAAAACATAATTTGCTACATCTTCAATATCACTGTCACTTAAACGACCACCAAAAGCCGGCATTGCATTTTTACCGTTTGTTACTTGATAAGTAATTGCATCAACACTTTTCATACCATATTGTTCTAAAGCCTCTTTTTTAAGAGTTTTTTCTGGCATAATTACATTATTGCCACCAGCATGACATGCAGAACAATTCGCTGTAAAAATTTTTTCACCATTTTCGATATCAGCAGCAAAACTAGGGGCTTGGAAACTTAAAAGAATACAAGCACCAAACAACATTCCTAAATTAAGAGCAAATTTTTTCATTGAAAAACCTCAAAAAATAAATATATATATATATGTGTATAAAAAAATTAGTAAAAAAAAACTAATAAAGTGTTTTTTATAAAACTTCGAATATCAAAAAAGCAATAGAAAATGAATAAGTATTATTTCAATTACATTTATTTTTGATTCATTTTAAAAATAAAAATTAATTTAAATTTTTATTTAATAATAAATTTTACCACCACCCCATTTTTCTGAAACAACTTTTGGTTGAAGTAAAATATGACCAGCAATTGCATATAGATCATCTTCTGATAAATTACGCATTTTTGGAAAAATGTCCGCACTTTCAATGCTTGGATGAATTTCGGCAATTGATTCTAAGCCATCGTAAGTTGTTGGGTTTTTCATGTAATCAATAAGTGATTCAATATTATCACGTGGTGGCGTAGCTAAACTTAATGCTTCAGGATCTAGACCTACGTTAGGATTAGTTTTTGTAATACCACCAGTATGACAAACTGAACAAGAAGCGTTAAACAAACGTTTACCTTTTTTTACTTGTTCTGGGGTTAATACAACTGTTTTACCTGATTTATTACTAACTACTGTCCTAGTTGCTTCATCTAATTCGATTGCCGAACTAGCAAAATTAAATAGAGTTAAGGTACAAAAACCTGATAATAGAAACGCACTAAAGTATTTTTTATTCATGAAATTTAAAATTTTATTTCTGTTGATATTTATGTTATATTAGGGAAACCAAGATAAAAAAATCAAATATATTGTATGAGGCGATTTATTAAGTTATAAAATCCCTTTACATTTATTCTTAATATTAATTTGAAGTTGAGTGTTAAATTTATTAGAGTTTAGAAAACTTAATATTTATTAAAGCGGTCTTTGTCGCGACTTAAGCGTTTTACCAGTAAACCTCTTAATCGAATATTTTCCCAACCAACAGCCAGAACAAATACTACTAAAAGAACTTGACTAAAGAATAAAATAGGATCGAGACGCCAACCATGAATAATTAGTATACAACTATAAAGTAAACCAAGACTGGTTAAAAAAATATCTTCTTCTTTCGAAACTTCAGGCCTAATAATTTTTAATGAGTAAAATAATAATAAACCAATGATTAAAAGAACACTTAATAAAAAACTTGGACTATATGAAATATTTATCATCTTAACACTGTTGTGTTTATATTTTTTGTATTTGAGATTAATGAATTCTAAACAATTTAATTAAATTATGCAAATAGGTTATAATAAACCGTCTAGAAAAAATTTACTAAATTTTAAATTTGCCAAAAATTTTAATTAACTAGGAATTGTAAAACGTTTAATTTAGAAACTCATCTAGTAAATTTCAAAAATATAAATAAACGATTCCAATCCTAGTTGTAAGAATAGTATTTTACAATGAACGTTTAAGCGGATCAGCTGTACTTACGAAAATAACAGCAAGTGCAATAGCAGTTACAACTAGTCCACCAGCAACTAAACTAAGGAAAAAATTTGATAAAGATGCAGTCATTTTTTTATTTTTAAGGGTTAATTAAGTTTTTAAAAATGAAATTTTTAATAATTATTTGTTATATAATTGATTATACTACAAATTTTCAAAATATTTTTTTGATTTTGTCTTCAAACTTTTTGTATTTTAATTAAATTTTACCAAAAATGAAATTAAGGTACTATTTTTATAGTGGGATCCTACAAAATATAAAGTTGAAAATTATCATAAAACTTTACAAACAAAACTTATTTAGCTATATTTATTGTATAAAAGCCGGGATAGCTCAGTTGGTAGAGCAGTGGATTGAAGATCCTCGTGTCACCAGTTCGAATCTGGTTCTTGGCATTTATCTCAAGAAAGCCTAATTGTGAAAATTAAAAAAAAAAGAATTATGGGTAAAGTTTACGACTGGTTTGAAGAACGCTTAGAGATTCAATCAATTGCTGATGATATTACTAGTAAATATGTTCCTCCGCATGTTAATATTTTTTACTGCTTTGGTGGTATTACACTTGTTTGTTTCTTAGTTCAGGTAGCAACTGGGTTTGCAATGACGTTTTATTATCGACCAAGTGTTAGTGAAGCTTTTGCATCTGTTGAATACTTAATGACATCAGTTAACTTTGGTTGGTTAATTCGATCAATTCATCGTTGGTCAGCAAGTATGATGGTAATGATGATGATTTTACATGTTTTTCGTGTTTATCTAACAGGTGGATTTAAAAAGCCACGTGAATTAACATGGGTTACTGGTGTAACATTAGCTGTTGTTACAGTATCATTTGGTGTAACAGGTTATTCTTTACCATGGGACCAAGTAGGTTATTGGGCAGTAAAAATTGTAACAGGGGTGCCGGATGCTGTACCTGTAATTGGTCAACCTTTAGTTGAATTATTACGTGGTGGTTTAAGTGTGGGTCAACCAACATTAACACGTTTTTATAGTTTACATACATTTGTATTACCATTGGCTGCTGCTGTTTTAATGTTAACCCACTTTTTAATGATCCGTAAACAAGGGATTTCAGGTCCTTTATAATTGAAAATTATAATAAAAACTTAAAATAAAAAAATTTACTTTTAAATTTCATATAAATTTTTAGTAATAGGTTATTTTTATTAAAAATAATCGATCATAAAATAATGTTAATATATAAACTTCGAGTTAATTAATTATATTTAAAAAAGATTTAGTAAAATTATTCAAAAATATTTGGAGAATAAAAAATGTCAGTTATTAAAAAACCAGATTTAACAGATCCAAAATTACGTGCAAAGTTAGCTAAAGGTATGGGTCATAATTATTATGGAGAACCCGCATGGCCTAATGATCTTTTATATATTTTCCCAGTAGTAATTTTAGGCACATTTTCAATTGTTACTGGATTAGCTGTACTAGAACCTTCAGCATTAGGTGAACCAGCAAATCCATTTGCAACACCATTAGAAATTTTACCAGAATGGTATTTCTTCCCAACTTTTAATTTATTACGGGTTCTTCCAAATAAATTATTAGGTGTATTATCAATGGCAGCGGTTCCACTAGGACTAATTACTGTTCCATTTATTGAGAATATTAATAAATTCCAGAACCCGTTCCGTCGCCCAATTGCTTCAACTGTATTTTTATTTGGTACAGTAGTTGCTATCTGGTTAGGTATTGGTGCTTGTTTACCAATTAATCAAGCTGTAACATTAGGTTTATTTTAATTTTAGATAACAAACAAAATCCCAACTGAAAGTCAGAATTAATTCTGACTTTCAGTTGGGATTTTGTTTGTTATCTAAAATTAAAATAAACCTAATGTTACAGCTTGATTAATTGGTATTAAATGATTAAAAGTTATGTATAATTTAATATAGACCAGAATATAGATATTTTTTAAAGTAAAATTCTAAATTTAATTTTTATTTTAATATTAAAATTTCATGTTTAATTTTTTAGAAAATGAAAAATACAAATTAAAAGAATACCAACCATTGGTTAATCAAATTAATTTGTTAGAAACATCTGTTAAAAATTATACAGATATTGAATTAAAGGAACAATTCGATAAATTAAGAAAGGAATATTTTTTAAGTCAAAACTTTTCAAATGATATTATTGCCAGATCTTTCTCTTTAACTCGGGAAGCAGCATTTCGAACTATTGGGTTGAGACCGTTTGATCAACAATTATTAGGTGGCTTAGTATTAAATAGTGGTAAAATTACGGAAATGAAAACTGGTGAGGGAAAAACATTGGTAGCAACTTTACCAGCAGCATTAAATGCAATTAGTGGAAGGGGGGTTCATATTGTAACCGTAAATGATTATTTAGCAAAACGCGACTCTACTTGGATGGGTCAAATTTATGATTACTTGGGATTAACTGTTGGTTTAGTTCAATCCCAAATGGAATCACAAGAAAGAAAAGATAATTATTTTCAAGATATTACATATATTACTAATAGTGAATTAGGGTTTGATTATCTTAGAGATAATCAAGTTAAAACCTTTCAAGAAATGGTTCAACGAAAATTTAATTATTGTATAATTGATGAAGTTGATGCTATTTTAATTGATGAGGCCCGAACTCCTTTAGTTCTTTCAATTCCCGATACAATTCATAACCCAAAGATTTATTTAGAGGCTAATACAACTGCCAAAAGTTTGATAAGAGATGTCGATTTTAAGGCGGATGAAAAAACAAAAAATATTACGTTTACGGATATTGGAATTGATAAGATTGAATATTTTCGTAAAATTCCGAATATATACGGAACTAATGCGGGGTTTTTATTTTATTTACAAAATGCAATAAGCGCTAATATTTTTTTTAGAAAAAATTCAGAATATATTATTGAAAATAATAAAATTGCAATTGTTGATGAATTTACGGGTCGTGTAATGCCTGATCGAAGATGGAGTAATGGATTACATGAGGCAATTGAAGCAAAAGAATCAATTGATATTACACAAACAAGTAGAATTTCTTCCTCAATTACTTATCAAAACTTTTTTACTCTTTATCCAAAATTAGCTGGAATGACTGGTACGGCAAAATCCGCAGCACTGGAATTAGAAAGTATTTATAATTTAGAGGTTGTTGTTATTCCAACATCAAAAAAATTTCAACGTAAAGATTTGCCGGATAAAGTTTATACAAATGATTTCGCAAAATGGAAAGCTATAGCAAAAGAATGTTTTGAGATACATAAAACAGGACGACCAATTTTAGTAGGAACTAGTAGTATTGAAAAATCCGACTTTGTTTCGTTTTTATTAGAAAATTACAAATTGCAATACAATGTGTTAAACGCTCGACCTGAAAATCTAAAATATGAATCAGAAATTGTAGGGGAAGCTGGTTGTCTAAATGCCATAACAATTGCAACAAATATGGCAGGACGTGGGACGGATATTATTCTTGGTGGTAGTCCTGGATTTAAAATAATCCGATTACTAAAAATTTTAGTATTAAAAGTTAAATTAAAAGAAGCAAGAACAAAAAAAGGGTTGTTTTTAACTCATGAATTGTATAAAGAACTCCAGAAAGAGAGATTAAATTATGATGCGATTACACAATTAGTTAAGTTTGAAACAGAGTTTGACAAAAAACAAATTGTTCGACAAAAAAAACTTAGTACTTTATTTTTTTATTTAAAAATAAATTATAAAAGTCGATTTAAAAACGAAAAACAATACATTAATCAGTTAGGTGGTCTTTATGTAATTGGAACAGAAAGACAGGATTCAAAAAGGATTGATAATCAATTACGAGGGCGAGCAGGTCGTCAAGGAGACGCTGGTAGTTCGAGGTTTTTTGTTAGTATAGAAGATAAAATTTTTCGACTTTTTGGTGATAATAAATTTTCAAATCTTTTTAATCAATTAAACTTAACAAATGAAGAAATTTCTTTAGAATCTGATCTAATAACAAAAACTTTAGATAACACTCAAGAACGTGTTGAAAATTATTATTATGATATTCGAAAACAAGTTTATGATTATGATGAATTAATAACTGAACAACGAAAAACATTTTATTTATTTAGGAGTAAAGTACTTAAAACCCAAGTAAGCGGAAATTTAATAATTGCTTCAACGGAAGATGTAATAAAAAAAATTGTTAAAAGCATAAAAACACCGCAACTTAAATTTACAAATCTTACACATAAACAAGAAAATCAAATTATCTTAGAAGATTTCGAACAATGCCGAAGAATAATGAGATACGCATTACCACCGATAAACTTAAAACAAATTAACGCGTCGAACCACAATGTTCTTTTTGAATTTTTGATGCAGGAATTTTGGATCTCGTATGATATTCATAAAACGAAGGCCTTTAGTTCTATTGGTGAAGAATACTATAAAGAATATGAAAGAAGCTGCGTGTTAGAGAGTATTGATCATGGTTGGTCAACCAATTTAGAAAAAATGGAAACCATTAGAGAGTCGATTGTTTGGCGTGTTTATGCTCAAAAAGACCCTTTAGCGGAATATAAAAAAGAAGGATTTAGCACCTTTAGGAAGATGGATGAAGAAATGAAACGGTTTTTAGTTTTTGCTGTTTTCGATACAGATTTTTATGTAACGTAATCGCTATTTGGAAAAAATATTATTTAATTTTAAACAGTCTACAATATAAAAAATAAATTGATAAATTATCATGACAAAAAGAACTTTAGAAGGAACAAAACGTAAATCAATTAGAAAATCTGGATTTCGTGCCCGCATGGCAACAAAACTTGGTCGAAAAGTATTGAATAAAAGACGTCGAAAAGGTAGAAAACAGTTAACAATTTCGTAAAAATTTAATAATTATAAAATTCGAGTGAGGCATTTTACATTATGAAGTTTTCTGATGAGTTAATATTATTTCTAAAGGCCCGATATCCAATTATTTATATTTCTAGTCACGAAGAGGATCGATTAGAATATATAGTACGAAAATCTATAAAAAGTATTTTAAATCGAGGCGTTTATAGTTGGGATTTTGTTGATGGATACAAACTTCAACCGAATACAACTTCAGTGGGTAAGAAAAACCCATTGCAGGCTTTAGAGTTTATTGATACCTTTTCACCTGAAACGGCCACCGTATTTATTTTAAAAGATTTTCAAAAATTTTTTAGTGATATTGCAATTTCAAGAAAATTGCGTAATCTTACTAGAACATTAAAAGTTCAACCAAAAACTATTATTATTTTAGCCTCAACGATTTCAATTCCCGAAGAATTAGGTAATTTTATTACAATTATTGATTTTAAATTGCCATATGTAAGTGAAATAAAAAATGAATTAAAAAAGTTATTAACTGCATTAAATCAAGAAATTGATGAAGAATTTTTAGAAATATTAGCTCAGGCCTGTCAAGGCCTTTCATTAGAAAGGATTCGTCGGGTTTTAGCTAAGACAATTGCAACTTACAAAAAAATTGATGATCGCAGTATTCAGATTGTTCTAAAAGAAAAAAGCCAATTAATTAGTCAAACAGAAATTTTGGAGTTTTGGCCCTCAAATGAAAAACTTGATTATATTGGGGGACTAGAAAATTTAAAAACTTGGTTAAAAAAACGTTCCAATTGTTTTTCAGAAAAAGCTACAAATTACGGCTTACCAGCTCCTAGAGGTTTATTGCTTGTAGGAATTCAAGGTACTGGGAAATCATTAACAGCAAAAGCCATTGCAAATGAATGGAATTTACCTTTATTAAGATTAGATATCGGGCGTTTATTTGCTGGAATTGTGGGAGAGTCAGAATCACGAGTTCGACAAATGATTCAAATTTCTGAAGCACTAGCGCCTTGTGTTCTTTGGATTGATGAAATTGATAAAGCGTTTAAAGAATCAAAAAGTGATAGTGGGACAACGAATCGAGTTTTTAGTACTTTATTAACTTGGTTAGCAGAAAAACAGTCTTTTGTTTTTATTGTTGCTACAGCAAATGACATTTCTTTACTTCCGCTTGAAATTTTACGGAAAGGGCGTTTTGACGAAATATTTTTTATTGGTTTACCAAATTTTGAAGAGAGAAAACGAATATTTGAAATTCATTTATCATTAATTCGCCCTAATAGTTGGAAATCCTACGATATTGAGACGTTAAGCAAAAATACAAAGAATTTTTCAGGGGCCGAAATTCGGCAAAGTATTGTAGAAGGGATGCATCATGCTTTTGATGAAAAGCGAGAATTTACAACATTAGATGTTTACTTAGGTACTCAACAAATTATTCCATTAGCTCAGCTTGATAAAGAAAGAATTGAATTATTGCAAAATTGGGCTCTATCAGGAAAAATTCGATTAGCATCTAAGCTCTTTTAAACTTTAAAATTAGAACGTTACTAACATGGAAAAAATTTTTAAAATTTTGGCAAATTTAAAATTCGCGATTGCCTTATTACTTTTAATTTCAATAACAATTACATTTGGGTCAATTATTGAACAAGATCAAACACTTGATTATTACAAACAAAATTACCCACTTACAAATCCAATTGGGGGATTTTTGACTTGGAAAGTTATAAATATGTTTCAACTTAATCATATTTATAAAAATTTTTGGTTTATAAGTTTATTACTTTCTTTGGGGATAAGTTTAATTGCTTGTACCTTTTTTCAACAATTTCCTGGAATAAAGTTTTCTAGACGTTGCTATTTTTCAAATAATCCTCGTAAGACCGATTTCCAAACTCAATTAAAAACTAATTTAAGTCGAAACATTATTTACACTATCATTTCAGAAGGGTATTTTGTTTTTCAACAAAAAAAAAATTTTTATGGTACAAAAGGAATAATTGGACGTATCGCACCTGTTTTTGTTCATTTAAGTATTATTTTAATTCTTCTAGGTTCAATTTTTGCATCATTAGGTGGATTTAATTCTCAAGAATTAATTGGAAAAGGTGAAATTTTTCATATTCAAAATGTCACAAGTTCAGGACCACTTACAAAATTATCACAACAAGCAATAAGAGTTAATGATTTTTGGATTAATTACTATCCTAATAATAAAATTAAACAATTTTACTCAAATCTTTCAATTATAAATGGTGACGGGCAAGAGGTTCGCTCAAAAACAATTTCAGTAAATAAACCATTAATTTATAAAGACTTAACTTTCTACCAAACTGACTGGAATTTATTAGGATTACGTATATCTCATAATAATAAAAATTTCCAAATCCCAGTTATTCAAACAACTCAAAATTTAAATAAGGTATGGTTAACTTGGCTTCCACTTGAGAGTAATACTTCAAAGAATTTAAGTGGTGAAACAATTATTATAAATAACTATAAAGGAACAATCTATATTTATGATAACAATGGGCAGTTGAATAAAAAAATCGAATTAAGTAACTTTATTGAAAATAAAAATTATAAATTGATTGAATTTTTAAGTGTAACAGGGATTCAAATAAAATCAGACCCAGGTATATTATTTATTTATTTTGGTTTTGGTTTTTTGATGGTTAGTACAATTTTGAGTTATTTATCATTTTCTCAAGTTTGGCTTGGGATTGATTACTTAGAACAAAATAATATAAAATTAACAGTTAATGCTAAAACTAATCGCACAAAAGTTTTAGCATTAACTGTAAGAATCCAACCCTTTTTATAAATTCTAACTGCTCTTTTGTACTTCTAATCCTTTGTACGCCTTCGTTATCTTTGTAAATTTGGCTAAGTGGCTTTAGGCACGTAATCTTCTTTGTTTATCGTAATAACGAAGTGTTCCCTCTTGTTCAATAGGAGGCCCAGTAATCTCATTTGCTTCCATAGTCGTCACAACAGGAAGAATTTCAAAGAAAGCACCTGTTGGCATTTGTAGTAAATTTAAGAATGAAGCAGCATCTTCAACTGTATAAATATCTAAAAATTTTTTATGAATTTTAATTTCAAAATGCTCTCTTGAATCTTTATCAACATGGGGAGATCGTAAAACACAATAAATTCGACGTTTTGTAGGTAAAGGAATTGGTCCTTTAAGAAGAATCTGCTTCGGCAAATTATCTTGGTCCCGTGTATCATTAGTATCTTTTACAGCAACAATTATTTTTTCACAACAAGCATTTAAAGTTTTTACATCAAAGGCGTGAATTTTTACACGAATTTTTCGAACTTTTAATTTCATTTAAATTACTTATAAACTTTCTCATTATACCTAACACTCAATTTTTATTTGGTTATAATTAAAGAATTTTTGATACAACACCAGCACCAATTGTTCTACCACCTTCACGAATAGCAAAACGCATACCAGCTTCAATTGCGATTGGTGAAATTAATTCGGCAGTCATTTTAATACGATCACCAGGCACTACCATTTCTACAATTGATCCATCATCAGCCGTAAATTGACTAATTTTTCCTGTTACGTCTGTTGTTCGAACATAAAATTGTGGACGATAACCTGCAAAGAATGGCGTATGACGACCACCTTCTTCTTTTCTTAAAATATAAACTTCTGATTCAAAATTCGTATGTGGATTAATTGTACCCGGTTTTGCTAGAACCATACCACGTTCAATATCTTCTTTTTGAACACCGCGTAATAAAATACCCACGTTGTCACCAGCCATTCCTTCATCAAGAGTTTTTTGGAACATTTCAATCCCAGTTACTGTTGTTTCACGTGTTTCACTTAAACCAACAATTTGAACTGTTTCCCCAACTTTAACTACGCCTCTTTCAATTCTTCCTGTTGCTACAGTACCACGTCCAGTAATTGAGAAAACATCTTCTACAGCCATTAAGAAAGTTTTATCAACATCACGTTCTGGTGCTGGAATATATTCATCAACTGCCTCCATTAATTGATAAATTTTATCAACCCATTTATTTTCACCTTTTTTAATGGTGTTATTTTCTTGAATTGCTTGTAAAGCTTGTAAAGCTGAACCTGGAATACAAGGAATATCATCACCAGGGAAATCATAATTTGATAATAAATCACGAACTTCTAGTTCTACTAAACCAAGTAATTCTTCATCATCAACTTGATCCTCTTTATTTAAAAATACTACGATATGTGGTACACCTACTTGTTTAGCTAATAAAATATGCTCACGCGTTTGAGGCATAGGACCATCTGCAGCCGACACAACTAAAATCGCTCCATCCATTTGAGCAGCTCCCGTAATCATATTTTTTACGTAATCCGCGTGACCAGGACAGTCTACGTGTGCATAATGGCGATTATCAGTTTCATATTCTACATGTGCTGTGTTAATTGTAATACCACGAGCACGTTCTTCTGGCGCAGCATCAATATCTTCATAATTTTTTAATTGTGCTGTCCCACCTAATGATAAAGTTGCTGTAATTGCTGCTGTTAGTGTTGTTTTTCCGTGATCTACATGCCCAATTGTACCAATATTAACGTGTGGTTTATTTCTCTCAAATTTTTCACGAGCCATAATATTTAATTCTCTCCTATAATTTTTTTTAATACTTTTGGCGAAAATTTCAATAATGTTATTATTATTTTTTTTTAATTTAGTAACGGAAATGTGCAAATGCTTTATTTGCTTCCGCCATTTTATGTGTTTCTTCTTTTTTACGAATTGCACTACCCGTTAAATTTGATGCATCTATAAGTTCATTTGCAAGTTTCATTGAAAATGTTTTTCCCGAACGACTCCGGGCTGCTTTTACAATCCAACGTAATGATAAATTTGTTCCGCGAAAACCAGAAACCTCAATTGGTACTTGGTAAGTAGAACCCCCAACCCGACATGCTTTTACTTCAACAATTGGAGTCACATTTCGAACGGCCTTTTCAAAAACTACAAGTGGATCCAAACTTGTACGATTTTCGATTAAATCAAAAACATCTTTAATTATACGTCGTGCTAATGTTTTTTTTCCACTTTTAAGAATTCTTGCTGTTAATAAACTAACAAGTAAACTATTATATACGGGGTCTGCACTTGGAAAATTTTTTCGACTAATATTTCTTCTAGACATAAGCTATTTAATAAGTTACGTAATTACTTTTTAGTTGGTTTTTTTACACCATATTTTGATCGACCTTGGAATCTATCTTTAACCCCAACACTATCTAAGGCACCTCGAATAATATGATATCTTACACCAGGTAAATCTTTTACACGTCCACCTCTAACTAGAACTACTGAATGTTCTTGTAAGTTATGGCCTATACCGGGAATATAAGCTGTTACTTCAAACCCTGAAGTTAATCTTACTCGTGCTACTTTTCGAATTGCTGAGTTGGGTTTTTTAGGTGTCGTTGTATAAACGCGTGTGCATACCCCACGTCTTTGAGGACAGCCTTGTAAAGCAGGAGATTTAGTTTTTTGTTTAATTACTTGTCGTCGATTACGAACTAACTGTTGGATTGTTGGCATAATAAAATTTTATCAATTTAGTTTTTTTAATTTTAGTCTTCTTTTTGTAAACTATATTTTTTAAAGAATCTTTCAACTCGACCCTCACTATCAATAATTCTTTGCGTGCCAGTATAAAATGGATGATTTCCAGACCATATATCAACTTTCAATTCTGGTTTTGTTGAACTAGTTGTCATAACTAGTTGACCATCACAGTAAACTTTTGTGTCAGTAAACCATTGTGGATGTATATCTTTTTTTGGCATAATCTATAATTTAATAATAAAAATAACTTAACGTTTTGAAAATTGTGACGCTTTGCGTGCTTTTTTTAACCCATATTTTTTACGCTCTTTGACACGTGAATCACATCGTAAAAACCCTGACCCCTTTAAAATTTTTCGATTATATTTAGTATGTAAATGACCATCTATAAGTGCACGTGCAATTCCCAATTGGATAGCTGTTGCTTGACCCGTTAACCCGCCCCCATAGACTTTTACTTTAATATCATAAGTAAGTTCAGTTTTAACTAATGGAGCTCTAAGATTTTTTAAATAAGTTAAATTATATTGAAAATATTCCTCAGCGGTCCGATTGTTAACAATTATTTCACCACCAGGTTGACGACCCGATGGAAGAAAAAATAAAACTGTTGCAGAAGCTTTTTTTCGGCGCCCCACACCTTGTGCTCGAAGTTTCGTTAGACTGATTGCGCTTTGTTCTCGAAGTTCAAATTCACTCATAAATATAAAAATTGTTGATAAAAGTTATAAATTTATTTTTTCTGGTTTTTGGGCTTCATGGGGGTGCAAATTCCCTTTATATACATAAAGTTTTTTAAAAATTGCCCTACCTAGTGCCCCTTTTGGTAACATTCCCTTAACCGCAGTTTCAACAATTCGTTCTGGAATTCGACTTTGAAGTTTTTCAAATGTTTCTATTTTCATCCCACCAGGTCGGCCTGAATGATGACGATATAGTTTTTCAAATTTTTTATTACCAGTAACATTAATTTTGTCGGCATTTATGACAATAATATAATCACCAGTATCTAAATATGGTGTAAAATATGGTTTATATTTACCTCTTAAAAAACTGGCGACTTCAGTTGCTAGTCGACCTAATGTTTTTTCATTAGCGTCAATTACATACCACTTTTTACGTAAAAATGTTTTTGATGGAACAAATGTTTCTTTCATAAAAATTTTTCCTTTAAAATCTAAATTTAATAAAAAATAAAAAAAAGCAAAACTAAAATATAAAATTAATAAAAAAAATAATTTATTTAGTAAAATAAGTTAAAATTGGATAACTTAAAATCTATTTTAAAATAAATTTTATATTAAATCAAGGTAATATCCAATAAATTTTTTAGGGATGCCACAACTTCGTCAAGTGACTTTTTCCCAAAGTTTTTGATATCTTTTAAATCTTTTATAGAGTACTGCACTAAGTCTGAGACCGAATGAATATTAGCTCGTTTTAGCCCATTGTAAGCACGAACAGACAAAATAAGCTCTTCAATTGGCATTTGAGAAAGATTTCTTTCGTTTGAAGTTACATTTTCTCTTTTTTCTTCAATACTTGGTTCCGATTTTGAATCATCTTCTTGATCTTTATTAATATTTTTAGGTATTATATTAAAATTAAGATCAATTGGTTTTTTTATATATTTTGTTAATTCTATACGATCATTTTCAGATAAAGTTTGTAATGGAAGAAGTTTATCACATTTTAATTTTTTTTTATTTGGGTTTAAATTTTTCCAACCTGCTTGTTCTTCTACTTCTGTAAAATCTAATATATTAACATCATTTAAATCCGTTTGGCAAAACTTTAAACCATTTAAAAGCAGTTGAGTTGCTAGATTTTCTAAAATACTTGCAGAAAAAACTAATGCTTTAATTGGTGATATACTACCATTTGTCCAAATTTCAAGTGTTAAGTTTTCATTATCTTGTATTGATGAATTATTTTCAAGTGCATTAGTTTTAGTTGAAGTAACTTCAAAGGCAACTTTTGTAACTGGCATAAAAATAGCATCAATTTGAAGAAAATCTGTAGAATAAGTAATTGAGTTTTCTGACTCAACTAAACGATAGTTTTTTCCTGTTTGGACTAAGAATTCCATTTCAATACTTGAATTAACTTCAATTGTTGCAATATATTGACTAGGATTGATAATTTGAATATTTGCGTCTTCTTCAAATTCTATTAATGCGGCAGTTACTACACCTGGACCTTTAAGTTTCAGGCGTCCTAAAACCCACGGTTTTGAAGAATTAAATTCTCCCTCAATTACAATATCTTTAACATTTAAAATAATTTCTAAAATATCTTCCCTAACACCTGGTAAACTTGAAAATTCGGTATTTATATTTGCAATTCTAAGACCAACAATTGCAAGACCTGGAAGATCAGTAAGTAAGACTCTTCTAAGTGCACTTCCAACTGTAGTTCCTTGACCTGGATGCAATGAATTAATTAAAAACTTTCCATATTGTTCATTATATTCATTTTGGTCAGATTCAAGAATTTCAATTTTGAACATTTTTTAATATCTTCTCTAAAATTTATAAATATATTAGTTTTTTATACTCTTCTACGTTTTGGGGGACGACAACCATTAAATGGTATTGATGTTATATCAGTAATCGCTGTAATTTCAATATCACTATTTTGAATTGCTCGAACTGCAGTTTCACGGCCTGATCCTTGTCCTTTTACCAAAACCTCAACTTTTTTTAAACCATACTCAGTTGCTTTCTCAGCTGCTTTTTCTGAAGCAAGTTGAGCAGCAAAAGGGGTCCCTTTTCTAGCTCCTTTAAAACCAACTGCGCCGGCTGATCCAGTTGATAATGTATTACCACCAAGATCAGTAATTGTTACAATTGTATTATTAAACGATGCTTGAATATGTACAACACCCACTACTACATTTTTTTTTACTTTTTTTCTTTTTATTTGTTTAATCATAAAAATTTATTAATTTTAATTAAATTTAGGAAAAATTTTATTTTTTCTTTCCAGCCATTGTTTTTTTACTACCTCTTCTTGTACGAGCATTTGTTCGTGTTCGTTGTCCACGAAGTGGAAGGCCTTGGCGATGTCTTTTTCCTCTAAAACAATTAATTGAAACTAATCGGTTGATATTTAAACTTTTTAGTTTTCTTAGATCCCCTTCAACTGTATAGTTATCTTCTAAAACTGAACGAATATTACCTACTGAATCATCATCAAGTTCAAAAGTTCTTATCTCACTATCTACTTTTGCCTTTTCTAAAATTTTTTTAGCAGTATGTAATCCAATGCCATAAACTGCTGTTAATGAATATAGAATTTTTTTTTGCGAAGGTAAATCAACACCAGCTATTCTTACCATAATAAATATCCTTATAATTTATAATGAAAATTTGTTAGTTTAAATTTTTTATCCTTGACGTTGTTTATGTTTTGGGTTCACACAAACAACCATAACTTTTCTATAACGACGAATTACTCGACATTTGTCGCACATTTTGCGAACTGATGGACGAACTTTCATATTCTATTTCTTTAATATTTTAAATTTATTTGTTTCTATCTCGAATTCTTTTATAAACATCATTAAGCACAAGAGCTTGAACTTTTTGAAGAATTTCAGTTACCACACCAAGTAAAATAATTTGAGACCCTATGCTAAACCCTTTAAAAATTGACAAATTAAATACAAACCCAACCAAATTTAATAAAACAACATTAAATGCTAAAATTAATGCTCCTATTAAAGACAATTCCTTAAAAATTTTTTCTAAATAATTACGAGTTTTTTCTCCAGGTCGAATTGCAAATATAAAGAAACCTGATTTTTGAAGTTCGTCAGCTACATCTTTTGGATCAATAATTAATCCTGAATAAAAAAGAGCAAACAAACAAATTAAACCAGCCTCAACAATTGACTCTAAAGATTGGTTAACTACTTCAGGAAACTTTATTAAAAATGGAAACAAATTAAAACTATTAATTTTTAATAAAATATAAATACCCCCTGTCTTTAATATAGGAATTAAATATGAAGCAAAAACAACCGGCATCACACCCGCTTGATTTAATCTGAATGGTAAATAAAGACTATCTTCTACCAATTTTTTTGTCAGCTCGTTTTGACCCAGTTTTGGATTTTTAAGGGGAATTATGTAAAGAGTTTGTTGTAAAAAGATTGCCGCCCAAACTGTTATCGAGAAAGTTAAAATGACAATTAACCCTTCAAACGAAAAAATGTCCAAATTTTTAAATGACATTCCAATTTGTTCAGGTAAAACCGATACAATATTTAGAAAAATTAAAAACGACGATCCATTTGTTATTCCTGTTTTTGTTATACACTCACTTATCCATAGAATAATCATTGCACCAGATGATAAAACACACGATAATTCAAAAAGTTTCAAAATACTCCACTCAAAAATAAAAGCACGAAGAGAAAAAATTAAGAAAACACTTTGAGTAATTGCTAATAACAGGGTTAAATAACGAGTATATTTAATCAATTTTCGTCTACCAGATTCCCCTTCTTCTCGTTGAAGTTTTTTTAAATTTGGATTAATAACAAAAGCTAATTGTAATATAATTGATGCATTGATACTTGGGGTAATTCCAAGTGTAAATAATCCTATTTTTTGACTCGCACGTGCCGACACCGCAGCAAGTCCTGGGCCCGATAAATCAAACATTGACGTTGCGTTATTCAATAATTTTGTTTGATCAATGTATGGTAATGGAATTGCCATTCCAATTTTAATTATAAAAACTAATAATGCAATAGTTAGTAAACGTTTTTTAAGAAGTTCCGTATAAATTTCTTTTGTTGGTGTAAAAGTCACTTTTTGTTCTTTATTTATAAGTGAAAGGTCAATAATATTAGTAAATGAATCTTTATTTTTCTCTAATGTCATATTAAATCCATTTTCTATATGAAAATTTTTTAATTTTGATATAATAAATCGACTGCAATATCACGTTCTTGTGCAACTTGTGAAATTGTTTTTAGTTGATTAAGTCCATTTATTGTCGCTTTTGCATTATTTAATAAATTACTTGAACCTAGTTGTTTTGCTAAAACATTTCGAATACCAGCAACTTCTAAAACTGTTCGAATTGAACTACCAGCAATTACACCAGATCCTGGTGCAGAAGGGCGAATAATTACATTAGAAGCACCAAATATTCCTGTCACTGAATGTGGAATTGTTTCTGTTTTGGTAATTGGAATATTAATTAAATTACGCTTTCCCTTTGCAACTGCTTTATTAATTGCATTTGTAACATCATCTGCTTTTCCAGTCCCAATTCCTACAAAACCTGTTCTTCCGTCAATTCCAACAACTACAACAGCACGAAAGCTCATTTTCTTTCCGCCTTTAACGACTTTTGATACACGTTTTATTTGAACAACTTTGTGATTAATTTTTTCAGAAAAATCACGTTTTTTACGTGGACGTCGTTGATTCTTTAGTTTTTTATTTTTGTTTTCTTCTATCATACGTTGATTTTTTATTTTTAATAATACTAGTTAAAAAAAAATATTTAGAGCTTAATTAATTAAAAAACTAATCCTGCTTCACGAGCACCATCAGCTAATGATTTAATACGACCGTGATAAAGCTTATTACGTTTATCAAAAACAACATGGGTGATATCTTTGTTAATTAAACGTTTTCCAACTATTACACCAACTATCTTTGCGGCTTCACGTGTCCGTGAATTATATGTTCGATTTCCATTCTTTTCATTTTCAGATTTGGTCATTTTATAAGTTTGTATTCTGAACGTTTCAAGAATTTCTCTTACATAAGGTTCTAATGTTGAACAAGCAACTACTGTAGAGCTAGTTGTATCATCAATAGCTTGCACATAAATATGCTCATGTGAGCGAAAAACACATAAACGTGGTTTTTTTGCTGTACCAATAATTTGTTTTCTACCTTTAGATTTCATAATTTATTTCCCTGATTTCCCTGGTTTAAGTAAAATAGTTTCACCTTTATAAAACACTCCTTTACCTTTGTAAGGCTCTGGTGGTCGTAAGCGTCTAATTTCAGCAGCTAATTGCCCAACAAAGTTCTTATTTACTCCTTCAATTATAATTTCAGTATTTGCTTGTACTGATACATTTAATTCAGGAGAAATTTCAATAATATTTGGATGACTGTAACCAAGAGATAATTCTAATTGTTTTCCTTTTATTTGTGCACGATAACCAACACCTCGTAATTGCAATCTATATTCAATATTGTTTAGAACACCTGTTAAGCTATTTGCAACTTCTTTACAAATAAGCCCTGCTAAACTTTTCGATTTTTTTAAAGATGGATTTTCAGGGTTTACATTAATAAACCCATCTTGAATATCTATAAGAACTAAATTTGGGATTTTTAATTCTAAATTTCCTTTTGGACCTTCAAATTTTAAAATACTCTTATTAAAGGTTACATTTACTTTTGGGGGAATAGTAATTCGTTTTCGACGTAAAGACATATTAAAACCTCGTAAAATTAATAATTAATAAACATATAAGAGAACTTCACCACCAGTATTTTTTACTCGTGCTTTTTTATCAGTCATTATTCCACTCGATGTAGACATAATTGCAATACCAAAGCTTCCTATTGTATCTGGAAGGTTTTTATTATTAACATAAATTCGACGTCCTGGTTTGCTAATTCTTTTTAAAAACTTAATACTTGGTTTTTTACCACCATCTTTATATTTTAAAAAAATCAATAAATAATTTTTTTTAGGGGTTTCAAAAATCTCAAAGTCTTCAATAAAACCTTCAGTTTTCAAGATTTTTGTAATAGCAATTGTTAACTTTGTTGCGGGCGTTTGTACAATTTTATGTCTTACAAGAATTGCGTTTCGAATTCTTGTAATAAAATCTGAAATAGTATCATTTACCATCTAAAATCTTCCTTTTTAATTTAATTTAATTTAATTTTTTTTAAATGGGAATCCATAACTTTGGAGTAAGTTGAACCCTTCCACTTGTGTTTTTGCAGTTGTGACAATAGTAATATTAAACCCACGCTGTTGATCTACACTTTCATAACTAATTTCTGGAAAAACTAATTGATTGTCTAACCCAAAATTATAGTTTCCATGTTGATCAAAACCATTTGGGTTTAAACCATTAAAATCTCTAACTCGAGGTAAAACTAAATTAATCAAACGTTCTAAAAATGAAAACATTAAAGTGTTGCGTAATGTAACGGTAACGCCAAGAGGTTGATTTTCTCTTAATTTAAAGCCTGCAATAGATTTTTTTGCCATGGTAACAATAGGTTGTTGACCTGTAATTATTCTTATTTCTTCAATTGTTTGTTGAAGTGTTGAGTTATTTGACGCTGCCGCACCAAGTCCACGATTAATTTGAATTTTTGTAATTTTTGGTACTTGATGAATATTTTTATACCCAAATGTTTTTATTAAATTTGGAACAATTTCGCTTTTATATTTTTCTTTTAATGGTTGACTCATAAAAATTAAAGTTTTTAAACTTAACAAGAATTGATAATAATTTTAAAAAACTAAAAAAGTTTTAATTATTAATTTTTTTTACATTTGAACGATGAATAGGTGCTTCAAACTGATTAATTTTTCCAGTTTCATTTGAACGTTGTGGTTTAATATGTTTAAATCTTTGATTAATTCCCTCAACAATAACTTTTTCTTGACTTTTTATAATTGCTTTTACAGTACCTTGTTTTTTTTTATCATTGCCGGCAATAATTTCAACCAAGTCACCAATTTTTAATGATTGTTTTTTATATTTTAAATTCGTTTTTGTTAATTTTTTCATTTAAACAACCTCCGCCGCTAGTGAAACAATTTTCATAAAATCTCTATCACGAATTTCTCTTGCAATTGGTCCAAAAATTCGTGTTCCTTTCGGATTATTATCATTATTGATAATTACCGCTGCATTATCATCAAATCGAATACTTAATCCATCTTTCCGACGAATAGTTTTTTTAGTTCTTACCACAACTGCGCGAACAATATCAGAACGTTTTGTTGCCATATTTGGAATTGCATCTTTAACAACCCCAATAATAATATCACCAATACTCGCATAACTACGATTTCCACCTAAAACTCGAATGCACATTACTTTTTTTGCTCCAGTATTATCAGCAACAGTTAACAATGTTTGTGGTTGTATCATATTTTATTAAAAATTTATATTTAGTTAGAAAATGATTCTTTATTAAGGACTTCTTTTAAGACCCATCTTTTTCGACGGCTTAATGGTCTTGATTCAGAAACAAGGACTTGATCTCCAATATTACATTTATTAAATTCATCATGTGCTAAATAACGCTTTGTTCGAATTTTAAATTTTGAATAGATAGGAGATTTAAAACGACTTTCCACAGCAACAACAATTGTTTTATCCATTTTATTACTAACAACTGTTCCAATTCTTTCTTTTATTGGCATAGTTCTATCTTTATCTTGTTTAAATAATTTTAATTGTTCGTTTTAGTACTTTGTATAAACATAAATTGACTTAAACGATGATGCAAATGCTTAAAACGATGAGCGTTAAATTTTTGGCGAGTTCCTTTTTGAGTTCGTAAATTAAATAATTCTTTTCGAATCACCAAAATCTCTTTTTCAATTACTGAAGGAGTTAGTTCAGTTTGAAATTCGTTTTCAATATTTTTTATAAAACTCATTTTTTAATTTTCCTCTCTTGTAATAAATTTAGTTTTAACGGGTAATTTATAAGAAGCTGTTTTCATGGCAGCTTTTGCTAACTCTAACGGTACCCCACTCATTTCAAATAAAATTTTACCGGGTTTAACAACTGCTACCCAATATTCTACTGCCCCTTTACCTGAACCCATTCGGGACTCCGCAGCACGAAATGTTACAGGTTTATCAGGAAAAACAGTAATCCAAAGTTTCCCTCCCCTCTTTGTATAACGTGTAATTGTTCTACGTGTCGCTTCAATTTGACGAGATGTTAACCATGTTGGTTCTAATGCTTGTAAGGCATAATCACCATAAGAAATTTTATTACCACGACAGGCTTTGCCCTTTAATCGACCACGATGTTGTTTACGAAACTTAGTTCTTTTTGGAAGAAGCATATTAATTTATTAATAAAATAGTAAATGTAATTTAATTGAAATTTTTTAAAAAATTTCGCCTTTAAAAAGCCAAATTTTAACACCTAAAATTCCATAAGTTGTTTGAGCAGTTTTATACGAATAATCTATATCTGCTCGTAAAGTTTGAAGTGGTACTCGACCTTGTCGTACCCATTCACTTCTGGCAATTTCTGCCCCATTTAATCGACCAGATATTTGAACTTTAATTCCTTCTATATTTCCTTTTGAAGTTGATAAACTAATGGCTTTTTTTACAACACGTTTAAATTGAGTGCGCTTTTCAAGTTGTTGAACAATATAATCACCAATCAATCCTGCTTCTCGATATGGTTCTGTTATTTCAACTAGATTAATAATTATTTTTTTGTTATTTGAAAATGTTTTTTCAAAAAATGTATTTAATTCTTCAAGTGTTTTACCTGACTTTCCAACAATAATACCTGGGAAAGCGGTGTGTATTTCTAACTGAATTTGCGTTCCGTTTGAGTTTCGATTAATTAAAATTTTTGAAATTCCGGAATTTTCAATGTTTTTTGAACTTAAAAACTTTAATAAACTTTCTCGTAGTTTAAAATCTTCCTCTAATAACTTTGAATATTCTTTTAGATTAGAAAACCAAGATGACTGATGTGTCTTTGTAATTCCTACTCTAAATCCCATCGGATGTGTTTTATGACCCACAAAAAATCCCCTTTAAAATTAAATAAAATTTATTAATTACTTTCTACAATAATATTTATATGACACGTAGGTTTTAAAATTTTAAAACCACGACCTTTTGATCGCGGTCTAAAACGCTTAAGAGTTGGACCTTGATTTACAAATGCACTTTTAATAAATAAATTTTGTTTACTTAATCCTAAATTATTTTGTGCATTTGATGCAGCTGAATGTAATACTTGCCAAACGGGACCACATGCCCTATATGGCATAAACTCAAGGATCATTAATGCTTCTTTATATGAAAGACCTTGAATTTGTTTCAAAACTCTTCTAACTTTAGTAGGAGACATTCGAATATATTTTGCAATCGCTTTCGCTTGATTTTGATTTAATTCCGTCATTTTTTTAGTTTATGAATTTTTTATCTTTTTGACTTTCTATCACTTTTAATATGCGAACGAAATGTTCGGGTTGGAACAAATTCTCCTAATTTATGCCCAATAACTTGTTCATTAATAAATACCGGTACATGTTGTTTGCCATTATAGACAGCAATTGTATGACCAAGCATTGGTGGAATAATTGTTGAAGAACGTGACCATGTAGTTATTATCTCTTTTTTTCCCAACTCATTCATCTTTTGGACCTTTTTTAATAAATGATATGCAACAAAAGGCCCCTTTTTTAATGATCTTGACATATATGAATATATTTAGTTTTTTTTAATCTTATTTTCTTCTGCGAATAATAAAAATATCGCTATATTTTTTATTTTTTCTTGTTTTCATTCCTAAAGCAGGTTTACCCCAAGGTGTTACTGGTCGTGCTCGACCTATTGGACATCTCCCTTCCCCACCTCCATGTGGATGATCACACGGGTTCATAACACTACCTCGAACTGCTGGTCTTCTCCCTAGCCATCTTTTACGCCCTGCTTTTCCTAATTTAATATTAGCATGATCACTGTTACTTAATTGACCAATCGTTGCATAACAACTTTTATGAACTAAACGAATTTCTTTTGATGGTAGACGTAATGTAATATAATCTGATTCTTTTGCAAGAATTCTTGCTGAGGTCCCCGCGCAACGAACAATTTGACCACCCTTTTGGGGGTGTAATTCAATGTTATGAATTTCAGTACCTAATGGAATATATTCAAGAGGTAAAGCATTACCAATTTGAATTGATGCTTCTTTTCCTGCCATAATAGTATCACCAATTTTTAGTGATTGGGGATGTAAAATATATTTTTTTTCACCATCCTTATAACAAATTAAAGCAATACGGGCATTACGGTTTGGGTCATATTCAATGCTTAATACTTTAGCTGGAATATTAAACTTATTTCGCTTAAAATCAATATTACGATATAATCTTTTATGACCCCCACCTCTATGTCGAACTGTAATTTTCCCTTGGTTATTTCTACCTTTCGAACGATGAACTCGATTTACCAAAGACTTTTCTGGCTTTGTTTGTGTAATTTCTGAGAATCCCGAAACAACTTTATTACGTGTACCTGGTGTATAAGCACGATAAATTCTAATTGCCATATAACTTTCCTTTATTAATTAACTATGAATAAGTTAAACATCTGGGAATAACTGAATTGTATCCCCAGATGCCAATTTCACGATTGCCTTTTTATAATTAGGTTTATAGCCAATGTATTTACCTAAACGTCGTTTTTTTTTTGGTAAAACAGAAGTATTTATTTTAGTAACTTTTACATTAAATAATAACTCTATTGTTTTCTTAATAATTTCTTTATCTAAATTGCGATCAACTACAAACGTATATTGATTTTTTTCAAATAAGCTCGTTGATTTTTCTGTGATTATCGGATATTTTATTGCATCAATTGCTCTTCCCATATATTTATGCTTTACCATAAGTCTCCTCAATTATTTTTAATGATTCTGTACATAATAAAATATATTTAGAGTCTAATAGACTTTTAATATTTAAATTATCTGCAGCAATTATATCAATATTTTTTAAATTTTGACTTGTCGATATTAAGTTCAGAGATTTTTTAGGTACAACAATTAATATTTTATTTCGTATGTTATTACTATTTAAATTTCGTATTTTAACAAATTGATTTAAGAAATTTAAAAGTGTTTTAGTTTTTTGTGGATTTGATCCTTGTTCTTTACTAATTCTTTCAAATGTTTCAGAAAAACTTTTTATAACACGGATCGAATTTTTTTTGTTAAATAATAATGTTTGTAAAGCTAAACGCCACTCTTTTTTATTTAATTTAATTTTATAAGTTTTGGTTTTTGGACCAAATGTTACACCACCACCTTTCCACAATGGAGAACGATTTGAACCCGCTCTAGCACGCCCTGTTCCTTTTTGTTGCCAAGGTTTTCTTCCACCTCCACGCACTTCACTACGGGTTTTTGTATTTGCATTACCATTTCTTGACTCTATGAATTGTTTCACAAATGCTCGATGAATTAAATAATTGCCTTTTTCATTTTGAACTCTTAATTTTAACTTTGCTGATTCACTCTTTGATGAATCGCCATCAATAATTGGAAACTTAAGTAGTTGATTTGTAATCATATTTTTTTATCATAAATCTATAAAAAGATAACTTTTTAAAAAAGTTTTTAGTTTAGAGAAGGTGCAATGCTAACAATATTGCCAGCTTTTCCTGGAATTGCACCTTTTAAAAGAAGTAAATTTTCTTTAGAATCAATATTTAGAACTTTTAACTTCGAAATTGTAACGTTTTTATTTCCATATTGGCCAGCCATTTTTTTCCCAGGTAAAACTCGGCCTGGTGTTGTCCCTGCACCAATTGAACCAGGTAAACGATGGTTTTTTGAACCGTGTGTCATTGGACCACGTGAGAAATTATATCGTTTTTGTAAGCCGGAAAATCCTTTCCCAATACTACGACCAGTTACATTTACAAATTGGCCAATCTCAAAGCAATCAACTTTAATTTGTTGTCCTAATGTAAAGTTTTCAGTTGATTCAACTTTAAATTCTTTTAAAATTCTTTGTGGCTGACAACCAACTTTTGTAAAGTGACCTTGCTCGGCTTTGTTTGTATTTTTTATTTTTTTCGCTAAAAAGCCAATTTGAATTGCATTATAACCATCAGTAGAAAAGTTTTTTATCTGTGTTACTATACACGGGCCTGATTGAACCACTGTTACTGGAACTGCTAAACCATTTTCATCAAAGATTTGAGTCATTCCAATTTTTGTACCTAAAATTCCAATTGACACAACTTTATAATCTCCTTAATTTAGTTTTGTTTAATTTTTTAATAAGTGATTTTTAACTTTAATTTTTTTTTTATTTTTTTCACATTAATTTTCACATTAATAATGAAAAAAAAAAATAGAAAAATTCAGTTTTTATATCTTCTTTTTAAGACAACATTGGTCCTTCATTATAAAGATTAACAATTATTTTTGTCTATTAAAGATAAAAATTAATACCTATAATTGATTTATTCTAGTCTAGTATTTTAGGAAAACATATAATTATATGTTTTCCTAAAATACTAGACTAGAATAAATCAATTATAGGTTTTGGGAGTTCTGTTTCTAGGATTATTTCCTGTTGCATTTTCCCTAAAGCTTCTGTTAAGCCAGATAAATTCTCTTTTAATTCAGGGTAATTTTCGGCAATTAATGATTCTCGAGTTTTTGCAATTAAATTATTAACTGATTGAATACTTTCAGTACTTACTTTCTCTTTCAATTCCTCAACTTGCTTTTCTGATTGATAACATAATAGTTCTGCTTGATTTTTTAATTCAATATGTTCCCGTTTCAATTTATCTTCATTTGCAAATTTTTCTGCTTCTTGAACCATTCTTTCTACTTCACTTTCATCTAAAGTTGAAGCATTTTGAATTGTAATTGATTGTTCTTTCCCTGAACTTTTATCTTTAGCAGTTACTGATAAGATACCATTAACATCAATATCAAAAGTAACTTCAATTTTAGGAACACCTCTTGACGCCAACGGAATTCCATCCAGGCGGAAATTTCCTAAACTTTTATTATCTTGGAACATTTCCCTTTCACCTTGTAAAACATGAATTTCAACATTAGGTTGATTATCTGTCGCGGTTGAAAAGATTTCTGACTTCTTAGTTGGAATTGTTGTATTACGAGGAATAATTTTAGTCATAATTCCCCCTAATGTTTCTACTCCTAACGATAATGGGGTAACATCCAATAATAAGATATCTTTAACTTCTCCTGCTAAAACTCCTCCTTGAACAGCAGCACCAACTGCAACAACTTCATCTGGATTTACTGTTTGATTAGGAATCTTTTCCGTAATTTTTTTAACAAGATCTTGAATAGCTGGAATTCTTGTTGATCCACCAACTAAAACAACTTCATCTACATTACTTTTACTAATTTTTGCATCAGCAATTGCAGTTTCAACTGGAATACGACAACGACGAATTAAATCTGAAGCTAGTTCTTCAAATTTTGCTCGACTAATTGTAGTATTAATATGCTTAGGTCCAGTTTCATTAGCAGTAATAAATGGCAAATTAATTAATGTTTCGCTTAGATTTGATAACTCAATCTTTGCTTTTTCTGCAGCTTCTGTGAGTCTTTGTAAAGCTTGAGGATCATTTTTTAAATTAATTCCTTCCTCTTTTTGAAATTCCGTTAATAAATAATTAACAATAACTCTATCAAAATCATCACCACCTAATTTTGTATCACCTGATGTTGATAAAACTTCAAAGACCCCATCGCCAACTTCAAGAACTGAAACATCAAATGTTCCACCTCCTAGATCAAAAACTAAAATTGTTTCATTTGTTTTTTTATCTAAACCATATGATAATGAAGCAGCGGTTGGTTCATTAATAATACGTAATACTTCTAAACCGGCAATTTTTCCAGCATCCTTTGTTGCTTGGCGTTGTGAATCATTAAAATATGCTGGAACTGTAATTACTGCTTGATTTACAGTTTCACCAGCATATTTGCTTGCATCATTTACTAGCTTACGTAAAATTTGAGCTGAAATTTCTTCGGGACTAAATTCTTTGTTTAAAATAGGACATTTAATTTTAATATTTCCATTTTCATCAGCAATTACTTCATATGAACAATTTTCTTTTTCGGTATCAGTAATTTCATTGGCTTTTGAACCAATAAAACGTTTTACGGATGAAAACGTATTAGTTGGATTAATAACTGCTTGCCTTTTTGCAATTTGACCAACTAGAAGCTCTTGTTTTTTAGTATATGCAACAATTGAGGGTGTTGTTCTTAATCCCTCACTATTCGTAATAACATTAGGTTTTCCAGCTTCAATAACTGCTATAACCGAATTGGTAGTTCCTAAGTCAATTCCGACAACTTTTCCCATAATTTATAAATCTTTAATTTTTTAATTTTTCTTTCTGATAAATTAAATTGAAGCGAGTGTATTTTACTAGCGTATTTACCGTCTAAAGCTTGTTTTAAGATTATTAAAAAAATTTCGTTAACGATAGGGTTTTAAGATTAGTTTTAAAATAGTTGTATAAAAAGATTTTTCATGTTATATATAATTTAAATAAAACAATAAAAATTTAGATTAAAAAAGTAAAAAGGGAATGAATAAAAAAGAGACTAATACTAGTTGGTGGCGAATAATATTAATTTCGTTAGGTATTTCTATTATTTGTATATTGGCAGCATTTCTTGCTATGAAGGATGGCTTTTTTGTTTTAGAAAACAATACTAAAAATAATAATCCTGATAGTCCTGAAAATAAAGCTAGCTCAAAAATGGCATATGCACGCCTTTTAAATTATATAGAAAAGGGGTGGATAAAAACTATTGACTTTTATGAAAACGGTCAGATTGCAATAGTTGAAGCATCAAGCTCGGAATTAAGTGATCGCCCACAACGATTAAGAGTAGAAATTCCTGCTGGTAGTACATCTTTAATAGGTAAACTTAAAGAAGCAAACGTAGATATTAATGCTCACCCACCAAAACTGGATATTTTTAAAACAATAAGTGACACTTTGGGAAGTCTAATTGTTCCCGGCTTAGTAGTTGCAGTATTTTATTTATTCTTAGAAAGAGCAAATAATAATAATAATAATAACAGTAATGGGAGCCCATTTGGCCCGGGTGGTGGTCCAAATCAAAATATGAGAGGACTTGGCGAAATAAAAAAAGAAATTCAAAAAGAACCAGATACTGGTATAACTTTTAAAGATATCGCAGGTATTGAAGAAGTTAAAGAAGAATTCGAAGAAATTGTAACATTTTTAAAGGATCCAAGTCGTTTTACTGCAGTTGGTGCTACAATTCCTAAGGGTGTCTTATTAGTTGGACCCCCTGGAACAGGAAAAACACTTCTAGCAAAAGCTATTGCTGGAGAAGCGAAAGTTCCTTTTATTAATATTTCAGGTTCAGAGTTTGTTGAAATGTTTGTTGGTGTAGGGGCTGCACGTGTTCGTAATCTTTTTGAAAAAGCAAAACAAGATACGCCGTGTATTATTTTTATTGATGAAATTGATGCTGTAGGTCGTCAACGTGGTGCTGGAGTTGGTGGTGGTAATGATGAGCGTGAACAAACCTTAAACCAATTATTAACTGAAATGGACGGTTTCGAAAAAAATAAAGGAATTGTTGTAATTGCAGCAACTAACAGGGCTGATATATTGGATAATGCTTTATTACGCCCCGGCAGATTCGATAGACAAGTTACTGTAAATCCTCCTGATCGAGCTGGTCGGGTAGCAATTTTAGCCGTTCATGCTCGAAACAAAAAACTTAGTCCTGCAATTTCTCTTGAAACCATTGCTCAAAGAACAACTGGGTTTGGTGGAGCAGAATTAGCAAATTTATTAAATGAGGCAGCAATTATTAGTGCTCGTGAAGAAAAGGCAGAAATTGGGTCAAAAGAAATTTCATTAGCCATTGAACGTGTAATTGCGGGTTTAGAAGGGCCATCAATTGCTGATAATAAAAATAAAAGGTTAGTTGCCTATCACGAAGCAGGACACGCAATGGTTGGGACTCTTTTAAGAAATCATGATAATGTTCAAAATGTAACCCTTGTTCCAAGAGGACAAGCACGTGGGTTGACATGGTTTATGCCAAATGAAGATCCAAGTTTAGTTACAAGAGGTCAAATTGTCGCACGTATTGTCGGGGCGTTGGGTGGACGTGCTGCGGAACAATCAGTTTTTGGCTCAACCGAAATAACTACAGGTGCTTCAGGTGATTTAGCACAAGTAACAGACTTAGCAAAACAAATGATTCTTCGATTTGGTATGTCTGGGATTGGACCAGTAAGTCTTAGTAAACCAGGGGGAAGTTTTTTATTTGTTGGTCGTGGAGTTCGTCCTTCTAATGAATATTCAGAAGCATTGGCAATTAAAATTGATGAACAAATTCGGACAATAACAGAGTTATGTTATAATGAAGCAGTTGAAATTATGGATTTGAATCGAATTAGTCTTGATCTTGCGGTAACGGGTCTGATTCAAGATGAAGTTTTAACTGGCGTTTCATTTGAAAAGGTTGTTGCTGATTTTAGTAAACTACCAACAAATAAAATATATGAGTCAAAATTTCCTAAAAAATAAGGTTTTAAAATTTCTGTTAAAATTTTAGTGTCGTGACTATAATATTTATTAAAAAAAAATTTTATTAAATATCGAAAAAATTATGGTAGATCGTGGTTCAAAAGTTCAAATTTTAAGAAAAGAATCTTATTGGTATAATAAAATTGGTTCTGTGGCAACAGTAGACCAAAGTGGTATTCGTTACCCAGTTGTTGTTAGATTTGATTCAGTAAATTATTCGGGTACAAATACGAATAATTTCTCTCTTGATGAAATTATTGAAGTTAAACCATAAAAAATAAAAATGTAAAATGGAATTATATATAATTCCATTTTACATTTTTATTTTTTATACACCTAAACTATTCCAATCAACATCAACACTTTCAATAATTAATGATGAATTATAAATTTGCAAAATAATTAGTAAAAAAACTAAAAAAAGTGCCATGAAAAAACCCATAATTGGCGTTGTTCCCCAACCAGGGGCTACTTTACCATATTCTGAATTTAAAGGTTGTAAAATTTCACCTAGTCGAGTTCTTAATCCCATGATTTAAAAAATTTTAAGTTAATAAGATAGAATTTATTGTAATAATAATAAAATAAAGGTAAAACTTTCTATGGAAACTGCAACGATTCTTATTATATTTGTCTCAAGTTTATTATTGGGTATAACAGCTTATTCGGTTTATACCGCTTTTGGGCCAGCTTCTAAAAACTTACGTGACCCGTTTGAAGAACATGAAGATTAAAGAGTAATCTTCGTGTTGTTCTTCTATTAAACTTCTTTAGATTGTAAAGAAGTTTATTTGTTTACAACTCTTGGCGTTTCTCTAAAGAATACAGCAAAGAAAATTACCATTAAAGTTCCAATTAATAAAAATGTATAAACTAAAGCTTCCATTATATTTATATTTCCTATTTTGTAAATTAAATTCAATTAAAAGAAAAATTGTAGTAAAGTAACGAATTAAACAGCACCTTGTTTACGCGTTGTTCTATCACCAAGTTTTTGGAATGATCCAAACTCTACTTGTTCAGTTACCTCGGCACCAATTCCAGTAAATACATCACGGAATAGTGTACGTGAACCATGCCATAAATGCCCAAAGAAAAATAATAAAGCAAAGTTTGCATGACCAAATGTGTACCATCCACGAGGACTGCTTCTAAATACACCATCCGATTCTAAACTAGTTCTATCAAACTCAAAAACTTCCCCTAATTGAGCTTTTCTAGCGTATTTTTTAACAGTTGGGGCATCTTTAAATGATTGGCCGTTTAATTTACCACCATAGAAACTTACATTAACTCCAACTTGCTCAATACTATATTTCGATTCTGCACGTCTAAATGGAATATCAGCACGAATAATACCATCTTTATCAACTAAAATTACTGGGAAAGTTTCAAAGAATGCTGGCATACGGCGTACTGTTAATTCACGTCCTTCACGATCACGGAAAATTGGGTGACCTAACCAAGCTTCAGCAATTCCATCACCTTTATCCATAGGACCTGCACGGAATAAACCACCTTTAGCTGGGTTATTTCCAATGTAATCATAAAAAGCTAATTTATCAGGAATTTTTGACCATGCTTCGCTTTCTGATAAATCTTCATTTAAACTTGTTTCAACACGGCGCTCAATTTCCTGTTGGAAATAACCACTATCCCATTGATAACGTGTTGGACCAAATAATTCAATTGGTGTAGTTGCTGAACCATACCACATTGTACCGGATGTAACAAACGCAGCAAAGAAAACTGCCGAAATACTACTTGAAAGAACTGTTTCAATATTCCCCATTCGTAATGCACGATAAAGTCTTTGAGGTGGTCTTACTGTTAAGTGGAATACACCTGCTAAAATACCAAAAGTACCTGCAGCAATATGATGCGATGCAACGCCGCCTGGATTAAATGGGTTAAAACCATCAGGACCCCATGCAGGTGCAACTGGTTGAACTTTTCCAGTTAAACCATATGCATCAGAAACCCAAATACCTGGTCCAAATAAGCCTGTTACATGAAAAGCACCAAAACCAAAACATAGCAAGCCCGATAATAACAAGTGAATTCCAAAAATTTTAGGCAAATCTAGACCTGTTTCCCCAGTTCGTGGGTCACGGAATAATTCAAGGTCCCAGTATACCCAATGCCAAATAGCAGCTAAGAATAACAAACCTGATAAAACAATATGAGTTAAAGCAACCCCTTCGTAACTCCAAATACCTGGATTTGAAGCACTATCACCTGTTATAGTCCAACCACCCCAAGAATCGGTTACACCAAGACGTGTCATAAATGGCATAACGAACATACCTTGACGCCACATTGGATTTAATACTGGATCAGATGGATCAAATACTGCTAATTCGTATAAAGCCATTGAGCCTGCCCAGCCAGAAACAAGTGCAGTATGCATTAAGTGCACAGCAATTAGACGGCCTGGGTCATTAAGAACCACCGTATGAACTCGGTACCATGGTAATCCCATTTTACGATCTCCTGTCAAAAATTTATTTTTGCTTTTCTTACTTTAATATTATTAATTTAATGTTTTAGTTAAAATTGGAACTCTCTTTTTCATTATTGTCGAACTTTAAATTAATTTTTTAATTTTACTCGTTGAGGATTTGAACCACGTTGTAAATAAAATTTACAGACACCTAATTTTAGTCGAAATTCATTAACAAACGAGCTATAGTTAACTTTTTAATTGAGTCATTTTTCTATGTATTGAATAAATGAAATCGTTTTAAGAACGATTTCATTTATTTAATACATAGAAAAATAGTTAATATAAATCGTCTTCTTTATGTACTAAAATTGTACAATCTGATGTTGCATATGCAACACATGTTAAAACGAATCCATTTTCCATTTGATCGTCATCTAAAAATGATTGCTCACTTTGGTCTACTGTACCTTTTGATAAGACACCTGTACATGTTGAACATGCACCTGCACGACATGAGTATGGTAAATCAATACCAGCAACTTCAGCTGCATCTAAAATATATTGATCACTAGCACAGCTTACAATTACATCAATACCGTGTTCTTCACTAAGTAACTGAACATTAAAAGTCATATTTTCCTTCCTTTATGTGTAAGTAAATGTTTGTAGATTGAGATTTTACTAAATAATGTTTTTATAAATAATTATACTTTAATTTTTCTAAAATTGAAAGGTTATAACTCAAAGTTATTTAAATTTAATAATTTCAAACAATTATTTATAGAAAGTTATTTAAATTTTAGAGGTTTATTTTAATTTTTCAAATCTAAATTTTTTAATAAAACTTAAATTGGAAAAATTAGTGGGTCAGGATATAAACGATTAATAATCATAATACCTGAGGCAGTAATTGACAACCAAACAGTTAATAATACTGGGGCTGTTGATAAGTATTTTTTAAAATTATCCATAAAATTTTTAATATATATATATATAATTTAAGAGTTTATCGTGGTGAAACAGTAATTTCATCTTTATTTGCAAGTAAATTACCACTTGTTAATTCTTGCCAAGCTGAAAGAGGCCAATTAAAGCCTGAAGCCATAATAGTTAAGGCAACAGGCACATCGATAATAATTTCTTTTTCGGTTGAATTTGCTACCGTACTCATAGTTCGTAAATATTTACGTCCAACCCAACCAATCCATCCAGTAATATATAAAAATAGTAAACCTGGAAGTGTAAATTCTGCAGCATGGTCCCATCTCCCATCTGCAATTAAATGTGGAAGACCGTCTTTTCCACAAAGCAACCCTGAATTGCCATATCGTTCGAATCTAACTTTTGTTCGTTCAATTTGATCTTGTAAGGCTAAAGCTGGTGGGGAGCCAGCTTCATACTTTTTAAGACGACCTTCTAGTTTATTAACACTTTGTGTTAACCGTTTTGCATATGCTGGTGAATCTTTACAAGGTGTTAATCCTGAAATATCAGCTAATGCAGGTTCTAAACTACCTGTAAAAAATAAAAATCCAAGGAGGATTGTTGTGAAAAACTTTTTCATACTTAAAAGGATAAAGTCTAGATAAAATATATTTTAATAAAGTAACTTTTTGTAACTCGATTTCATAGTATAATAATTTCGAATTACTATTACAAGTAATTATACTACAAAATTATTTAATTAATAATAAAGAAATATTAATTATTATATTAATGAAATAAAAAAATTTATATATATATTAAATTTAAAGTTTATTATATATGAAAAATTTTTATGAAAAACAAGAAAAAAAAGAATTTTAAAAGTGGATTAAAGTAAATCTTTTTTTTATAAAATTACTAACGATAACATTATCAAATTTGAATAATTTTCAATCAGTAT